TATGGTAGCTGAGAAGGGTGTCTCTTGGAACCCTCCGTGTCTTCCAGAGCGCCTCCCAAAAACCTTGAGGTTGTTGCTCGGTGGATGGTCAGGTAATTCTTTCTTGGTCGAGCCTTCAAGCCAAGGCCTTCAAGCGAGATCGGGATATCCAGGTTATCTGGTCATTTCGTCTAGCATCCGAAGCTACAGCTTCTGACAGCTCACACAGGTTGTCCTCTTCCCAAGTCTCCCCATTTAGAAATGGTGGATCGGACGCTGCAGCCTTTTGTTTCAGACTTCACTCTATATTCAGCCGGATGCGCATCTTCCTTTACTTCGACGTTGAGAAAAGGGGCTCCCAAGCCCAGGAGCATCTCTTAATAAGAGCGAGGCTAAAGGAGAAGTCTAAGACCAAGATTGGAGACGCTCTCGGAAGGTAAACTTCTTCTACAGCTATCGCAGTGCGGGTTTCGAGACCTCCTAGCCGGGCAGGTAAGTAGCAGCTATCTCCGACCGAGCATAAGCGATTTCAGGTTTAAACTAAATAGCTAGGCGTGTTCGGGTTGTTAGGATGGACATAGATCGATCGCCCTTTTTCTTCTTTGTCGTGAGCTCGGTTTAATAGAGAAGTCAAGACTAGTCAAGACTACCTAGGGTTCATTTCTCCTCTATGAATAAAGGAAATCCCAAGTCAAGGAGAAGATCCCTTCCGTCCACCACCGACTGCTAATTAGGAAGGAAAGAGTAAAGGCAATTGTATCGTATCTTTAATGAAAACTAGCCAAAAGGTTCCACTTTAGTTCAGTTTTCATTATCCGTATGGGTCGTTTGCCTTATAAAAAATTTGTATCATTCCTTCGTTATTGAGGAAAATAATTCCCTCCAGGAAGTCAATAGGTTCGCTCCCCGGCGTTATGCTTGTAAGGTCTCCATCGATTAGATCTAAGTCCCTTAATATAATAAGTCAATTCGGCATATTAAACTGATTTTCTTTCTCTATTTCGATTTTAATGAAGATGCGAGATTCATAACGTGCATAGGGAAAGCTTTGAAAGTGTACTGGGAAGTCTCTATCTAAAGTGTAGAAGTTTAACAAGATTTTGGCGATAGGTTTTTGAAAAGCAAAACTTGGGATTCCTTCTTTGGCCGACCACTTTAATTCCTTCTTTCCGATGATGGGCCAGGTAAAAAAGTACTCAAGGAGCTTGAAAATTGATTCATCTATGAAGATAGGTTTGAGTTTAGCTAATAGTTTAGAATGAGAAATTCTATTTACAGAGAGAGATAGATCCAATAAAAGAAGTCGCTCAACCTTTCCCCATCCAACAAGAGTCTTTATGAGATCTTGTCTTCTTTTTTCCTTTGTATAGGCGAAGTTCTTATCCAAAACTAGAGACGGAGATAGAAGAGTTTAAGTTCAAAAAGGAGCGAGAGCCATTAATAGAAGTTGATCCTTAGGTTCTACATAGATGGAAAAGAGAGAGTTTGGTGCTCCTGGCATTTCTGTTACTTCCGAAAAGTAGTCTCTCCAAGGGCTATCCTTTTCCATAGTGATTTTTTTGAATGGGAAAGCCAATAGTTTCCCGTCAAAACGTCCCTTTTCATTTCTTCTACTTCACTCTCTTCCAAATCCAATTTGCCGTTATCTTCTCTGAAGGCCCTTTCCATTTGCCCTTCCAGTAGGTTTCGCTGTCTTACTTCCATACCTTATTCCTTTTCTTCTCTGCTCTTTCGCCACATCGAGACTCTCTTTCGAAAGTGAGATCACCGCCGGCTTTAAGAAGAGGGAAAGATCACTCCTAAATGCAGCCGTGATCTTATATACGATACCACCAGACGCACCTTGGTACTTCCATCCGCCAATCAAGGCTAGTGGAGCAAAGGGAGCCAAAAAACGTGAGCGCCCCTACGCGAGCCTTATTGAAAAGGCCCCTTACTCTATAGATAGGGCGTTAGCGCTTTAGTTTGATTACAGGGGCGCGTTAGCGCTTTACTAATAACATAGAAAGGGTTCCAAACCTATCTTACTAATCAAAAGGGGCAAGCCAAAACCTACTCCTAACAAGTTGCTGAGTTCGGCTTTCGGGGCTACCTACTTTAGGGCTTATGTAATATATAAAGAAGAGCCCTCTTAGGGCCTTTTTGTTTAAGGGCTGCTCGCCTTTTGAACAGAAGGAAGTGGGATAGCGGAGGTGATTTCGGTAAACCGATGCATGAGCTGAGGCTCCCATGTCCCGCCGACCCTCCGAAAAAGTCAGGTCGTAAAACGGGTCATAGGGAGTCAGAAGCAAGCAGAGTCAAAGGCGGGTCAAACTCACATAAGGGGGACACATTCATGAAAAGCGAGAAGCCGTGCCGTGGGGGACTGACCAATTATGAATAGATCTTACTTACGGGTAAGAGTAGGAACATCTATTAGTCCGTATCGTGGGTCTACTTGTTACAAAAGGCGAACATCCCCATTCCAAAACATTCACATAGGTCCTCCGCATCGAAAAGGGGACGAAAAGAGTCTATTTACCTTTAGAATATTCCGGAATGTATCATGGCCCTATCTATTAATCTTTTTCTAAAAAAAAAAAGAGTTCAGCATCTCTCCGGGGCCCGGGGAACAAATAGGCGTGGGGAAGAGGGAGAGGGGGCTACGAGCCCTCTCCCGTTGCTGTTCCCGGACCACCCATCCCTTCCTTCCCCTTCGCCCGGCCCGGTGAGGTCCGATGAGATCAGATCTCTCGAACGAAGTGATAGGAAGAGAAGACTGCTGGCGGGAGATCTCTATTCATTACACCCCCTTGTATAGTAAGGGGAAAACGGAAGTGCGCTCCTGCGCACCAGCTGAAGGCGATCGGCAGTGAGGGAAGCTTACCTTATTCTTAGAGAAAGGGGAAAGGGTTCCAAACCTATCTTACTAATCAAAAGGGGCAAGCCAAAACCTACTCCTAACAAGTTGCTGGATCGAAGTAGGACATTATCCATCCGCCCGCCAGCAGCAGAGGGGGTTCGATTCCCATTATACGCGATGTGGCGAAAAAGACTGATTCAACGAGATATGCCTTGCCTGCATTAAGATTTAAAACTTGTCGTCTACTTCCAGGAAATGTTCGGAACAGAGAACTTACAATAATACAACGCCGCATTCTCCGAAGATTGAGGAACAAGAAGAGATCTATTAAGAGAAAGATTTATCCGAGAAAAAATCTTAACAGTTACATCCAATCACAAACTACACGAAAGTTGCCCCTTTTTCATGGGGATTTACCCATCACAGAGATGCACAGAGGAACAGAACGAACTTCATATATCCCTTTTCCACTCAATCCAGAAACAAGATCGGACGTTATTCCGGTTCGTCTCCATTTTCGTGAAACTATTCCTCAAGCAAGGCAGCCGATAAGTCATCGAAGGGTTTGTGTGAATAATGGAATGGTAAGCATTACTCATTTTAAAGTTTCCCACGGTGATCTAATATCTTTTCAAGAAAATGACGCGAGAACCCGCGGTGAAGAAATAAGGAGATCTTTCTATATCGAAATATCAGTTGAAAAAATCATAGGCAAATTCCTGAATCACCCGGTAAGAATGTGGAGAAGAACCAAAACAGAATGGTTCCGCCTACTCAAAACTAAGAGGGGGTGCCGCCTACTACAAAAATCCCGGTTTTTGCAACAGTTGCGTTCTTCTATGCAAGAAGAAGACTTAGAAAGAACAAAGAAGTTTGGATCCGAAAAAGTATGCTTAGGCAGTTCCTTCGCTGAGCACAACAGAATAAAGAGGAATTTGTATCATTTCAAATCCCTATTCTTATCGAAGAGAAGGAACGATAAATACCGAAATCGTCCTACTCGAACAAGAAGTCCTATAGTTTACAACTCTTCTTTATATAGTAATTCGACCTATTGCTCCGCATCCCCCCATCAGTTTACTATGAAGAGAAGAATCAAAAGGATGAAGAGAAGAATCAAAAGGATCGAACTACCTACTCATTATTCGGAGGTGAATCATAGAACACCAAAAGCTGTGGTATCTTATGGACCTAACATAGGTCACATCCCTCACGACATAAGATTGAAAGATCCAAACCTTCCTCTTCGGAGCGGAAACGGACGTGGCCAAAACATATAAAGATCGGCGTAGTCACTCATAGGGACATATCTATCCGGATAGAGGATAGTCTAGATCGATTCATAGATAGATCTCTCTCCATATAGATAGGTATCCCCGTGTATAGAGATAAAGATAGGGATCCATCTAGATCTTGATTCACTATTTCCTTTTTTTTTTTCTTGATTCTGATTGATTGCCTTTTGATTTGACGACAAGTTTTAAATCTTAATGCAGGCAAGGAAAGATCGTTTTTCAATTATGACTTGCTGGGTCGGAGCGTAGACGAGCGAGCAGAGCCCAGGAAACAGGGAAGCCCTTCATAGAGCAGTCGACTAGAAGTAGAAGACTGCTGGCCTGAGAGAAGGCGGCCTATCCCGGGAAACATGGTCCAATTTCTCTTCTTTCTTTTTGATTTCGGGTTTATTTATTTTTTCAGGGGCCCAGAACGCTAAAAGGTGGGGGAGAAGCAAGCCGAACCTCTGATCGACCTGGACACATAAAAAATGATCGGCGTCGAGAGAGATTTGAGATTCCGTAAGTAACTCAGTGAGTGCTTTCTAAGAAGGGCTTGGAAGAATAAAATGAAATACGAACAACCGCGCTGGTCGTAATAGATCGACTTTCATGCTAGTTCTTGCTCCAGCATGAAAGTTCCATTTCAGGGAAGGACGACGTACCATGATACTTTCTGTTTTGTCGAGCCCTGCTTTGGTCTCTGGTTTGATGGTTGTACGTGCTAAAAATCCGGTACATTCCGTTTCGTTTCCCATCCCAGTCTTTCGCGACACTTCAGGTTTACTTCTTTTGTTAGGTCTCGACTTCTCCGCTATGATCTTCCCAGTAGTTCATATAGGAGCTATAGCCGTTTCATTCCTTTTCGTTGTTATGATGTTCCATATTCAAATAGCGGAGACTCACGAAGAAGTATTGCGCTATTTACCAGTGAGTGGTATTATTGGACTGATCCTTTGGTGGGAAATGTTCTTCATTTTAGATAATGAAACCATTCCATTACTACCAACCCAAAGAAATACGACCTCTCTGAGATATACTGTTTATGCCGGAAAGGTACGAAGTTGGACTAATTTGGAAACATTGGGCAATTTACTTTATACCTATTATTCCGTCTGGTTTTTGGTTCCTAGTCTGATTTTATTAGTAGCCATGATTGGGGCTATAGTACTGACTATGCATAGGACTACTAAGGTGAAAAGACAGGATGTATTCCGACGAAATGCTATTGATTCTAGGAGGACTATAATGAGGAGGACGACAGACCCACTCACGATCTACTAAAGGGCAAGTAGCTTGATTGGTTCGAATCCAATTCGTGAGATGGCAGTGATCTTTAGCTGGTCATGGCCATAATGTGCTGTTTTCCTAGGATTCATTGGAACCTTCTTTTTCAGGAAAGGTCGTCTTTCAATAGTTCCAAGTCAGCGGCAAGGGATAAAAAACCTGCTTTCCTCTTCCTCTACCTTCACTCGCTGCCTTGCCTTCGACGACTCAAACTAGGAGTGACCATAGTTTTTGTAATCGAAAGCTTGAATTCCGATTCCAACAAGTCCTCGATCCAGCAAACGACACTATCCATAGTACCACGATAGCCAGGTGTCACTGCTATTAGAAAGTCGTCGGCGTAACTAACATATCTCAAATAAGGGGAAGAATTCGTGATGCGCAGATCCAATTTTTGGGCGAAGATATTCATGAGGACAGGAGATAGGGAGCTTCCTTGAGGAATCCCTTTTTCGATAGCCGCATAGCTTTTTCTTTCCTTCTTTATCCCGGATATCCGCCTTCAAGAAGTGAGAAATTATATCAATAAATGAAAAATCCTATATATAAAGACGAGGGGAGGAAAGAAAGAGATCATGGTTGATGTTGTCGAAACAGCCTAAGAAATAAGCTTTGATCAAAGAATCCACCTCGCCCCAACTTTCTACCTTCTGCCCGAGCCAACAGCCCGATCCTTTCATGGAGGAAGGGCTTCGTACCGTACTCGAGCTTTGGATCAATGTCCCACCCTCCGCCCTATTAGTAAAGCTACTTGATCATCTTCAGATTGGCCTATCTCCTCGTGTCGCGAGGACTGCCCCTCTGTCATCTTCTTCTGTGGATTACTGGTTTCGCCAATCTTATCTGACCTTGGGGTTGGGGGATCTCCTTGTTCTGCCTTGTCTTTTGAGCAAATAAGAGCTCGCATACCTTCTTCAAATACCAGTTAGCGAGGGTATCCTGCTGTCAAGTAAATAGATATTCTTTGGCCCATTTCTGTACGGATCAAACCTCTTTTAGAGGCCTTCACGTCAAATCAGGAATAGTGATAAAAGAATTTATTTGATATCCGGGCTTCAAACTTGTCTAGGAAGAATGTCCCTCTAACTAAGATTATCCTTCAAGCATCTTTCGTGGAAGAGCCCATTTCTTAGATGGAGAGATGAACGCACAAACAAATAAGAAAGACTTTGACTGGTTCTCCCGATCCTTCTTTCCTTGGTCACATCAGTCGAATCCTGTTATCTTAAGAAAGGAAAGTGCACTTCACGAGCTCTCTTTCAAATAATCCAAGCTGGAAACGGAGGTTTTTATCCCAACGGGAGACATAGCTAGAAGAGGAATCTCTCTCTTTATGCATTTATGCCTGGCCGTATATATTTATATAGTTAGAACAAGCGAATGAACTGAGAAAGCCTCTTTGAGCATATGTTGTTGTAGTTGATTCCGTTGCCTGTACTTTTTCTATTTTTTTAGAGATTGGGTTAGTGATCAGTGTACTACGGTACTATATCGAAACCGGTCAGTAACATGACCAACAATCTCGACTGTCTGCTGACCTGAACTCACTCGCATGCGCTTGAAGTGTACAGAGTTGCTAATAGTCTCTATCTTAAAAGTTCTCTACTGAGACGGGCGCTGGGGGCGAACTCAACTTGAAATGGATAGAGCATTCCGATTGGGTGAGAGAAGCAAACTAGATGAATGCAAGTTCAGTCAATAGTCCCCGGTATTAGGCTCGGGCCCAGGTTCTCTATTCTATATATGAGACGGGTAGGATTCCGTTCCGTAGTCGAACTCGAGGTGAGACTGATCTCGTAGTCAGCTAGTGCGCTTATCAAAGTCAATCTGTCGTGCTTGAGGTTCAGGTACGTTCATTGGGGAGGAATATTAGATTTGTTCAATAGATTTACCTTAATAAACTGACTTGATTGATGCAACTTGGATATGAGACCACAAAATGGAATGTTTTTCTTTCTATTTCATCACTGACAACTGGAACAAAAGAATAAGAGCTGGTTTAGGGGCTAACTGCTATGACTATGACAAGAACAAGGGAACCACTAGAGTAATTTGTTTGATTGGCCAACTGCACCTAAGATGACTGAGAACAAGGCAGGGGAACTACCCGATCAAAGAGTCTTCCTTCTGCGCCTGGGCCTTCCCTTAAGATGAGAACAAGACGGGTGAGCTTCACCTGAAATCATTTCCTGCGCCCGGTTCACTCCCTAGGATTGAGGTTGATTGGCTTGTTCAAGGCAAGGTACCAAATGAGAAGCAGCACTTCCACTGCAAGGACTCTTCACACAAGACGGTCGGGCTGACCCAAGGGATCAATCAACTGGGACTTCTCCCTCTCGCTCTCTTCTCATTGGATTCTTCTCATTCCACTTTGAAATAGGAACAACAACAACAAGAAGATGGCGCACGCGGGTGCTAGTATAAATGCTGCACCTCTAGTGGTTTCCTCCGACGAAGCTGCCTTTGTTTTTGATGCCGAAGCTGTCGATGTTGTTTCTTTGGTGACCTTTCCCCGTTCCACAGTGGGCTAGCCTCAATAGATATTCTCTTGCCACTTTCTGTAGTGAGAAAAGCTCTTTGATAGGCTTTCACGCCAATTCAGTCCTCGTAATCAACGACTTCGATAAAAGGGCCTAAACCTGGCCTAGGAGCAAAAAACCTAAACACAGAAGAAGCGCCTTCAAGCTTAGCCCGCTCACTCCTACCCGTTCAGTCCTAGCTGTCTGTCCTTGCTTGGCTTGCCTGCCTGGGAATTCCAGTTGATTAGAGTTCCCACTGGCTGGACGGTGAAATCTTTAGTTGGTTTCCGACAGCAACCCTTCTTTATCTATAGTCCCGTTCTTCGGTTGATTTACTTGATTGGCTAGTCTCACACAAGTCGATCAATAAATCTGTTGAAGATGTCACCATCAGTCGATCCGATCAACTAGTAATCGTAATAGAAGCAAATGAACTGAGATCGCTCCATCTAGCAAACTCAAGCGGAAACATTAGGGCAAAAAGCCAATTGATTCGGTTTTCTCGAAATCAACGAGTGGAAGTGAAATCATCAATTCATGGAGTGATCCACGCGACTCAGAGAAGAATCCTATTTCTTACTCACCCGTTCTGATTGAACTCACCTAACGGGAGACTAAACTCGACTTCATCTTCTGCGTCACTTCACTCGAAGTCCTTGACTCTCATTCCTTTTGAGGAATCTGCCCAAGGAAAGGCAATCCCAATGAAGAGAATTCCGTGTGACTCCCAATCCTGTGTTGTTCACGTTCTCGCTCCTTCTCATTCCAATTAATGCCAGTCAAACCATGCGCAAGGAAGGTTGAACTCTTTTTCTTTCCCGCTAGCGGATGAGAATAAGGATTCCACTGAACTGCTATTCAAATGTAACCTGAGACTGCCGCTAACAACCATGGAAGGTTATCTTTTACCCTCTCTTCTGAACCAAAACTGGAGTTGAGCTTCTTTTCATCATCGCCTTCCACCCTTGGCTATTTTATCAAGATTCAATTCATGGTCAGGGTAGGAATCTTCAACCAATCTGGTCAACCTCGGGAGGAAGACCTAAAGGAAAGGGATCACCTGGCACTGCTGTCAGCTTAGTCCTCTCTGTCATTGGTTTTCTAATTCAGCTTGGAGCATTTCACAAAATAATCTTTCACCCTTGGGCCTCACTTCCACTGATTTCAGATTCAACTTTCCGTGAATCGAACCCCTTGTGGAAGGTGCATCCATTCCATTATGATTGAAAACCCGAAACCTTGTTTTGCTCTTCAGCCCCTTCTTTATCGCTCTTCAGCCACTTCTTCTTGTTTCGTCACAAAGGTTCAACCTAGGACTCAAGGGACAAAGAGTCCACGACCCGCGCAACCACATCCATCCCTGGGCCTACGAACCGCCTTCATCAAGTGTCAAGATCCCTGTCACCTCCTTGTAAGAAGGGCGCGGACTAGCCTCAGGGTTCTCGTCAAAGAGGATTGCATTCCAAGCGAGGCGAGATCTTCAATCAAAATCAAATGGGATCATCAGATCGGAAGGGACTCCAATCGAAACATTTATTTTTTGGCTAGCTTTCTTTAACCAAAACCCGCGTTGTTAGCAGCGAATCTTGAATCGGAACTATTTAATGGAATTCAAGTTGCAATCGGTCCACGAATTCCTGCCTTTCAATATGTCTCCTTTCTTGCAGACCCTCTAGCCTGTAGCTGGAATCTCTCATCTGTCAACTGTCAACTGTCGTAATCGGTCTTCTGGTAACGGTCCTGAACCAATCCAGACGCTGGTCCTTCCTTCTGTTATGAGTGAATCTCTATCTGTTATGAGTGAATTCCGTAGGGGAACCTGTGGCCGGATTGAAGAGAAAGAAGAAAAGACAGTTCTCCAGAAGACCTATCAATCATCAATGATTGCTTCACATATTGAAAATGTACTTCACTCTACATCTCCTTATGATTCTTCAAATGAAAGAAGAAGTAATTGCAATGTACCGCCGATGTGCAAAGAAATCGCTGTATTATGAACGTTATCTTCCCCAACAAGCAACAGGTAAGTTTTTTCTCACGTGCAGGAATGGATCTTAGCCAAACGGTGACCGGGTTACGTTCGTAAACGTGTAAATCACTGTTGGGCGCTGGTTCCTCGATCTCTGTTCTTGCTCGTGAAAAGCAGCTGATCTACGACCACCCTTGCTTGTTCGCTCACCCGTTGCTTGTTGCATACGTTCAAATGGCTTTTGTTGAAGGCTTCAAGAGTGAGTCAAGGTTCTTAGCCACCGGGGACCGGCCTTAGTAAAGTCAAGGCACCTATAGGCTTTACTTCCTCTCCCGTTGGTCGAGCTACTCCGTTCCTCTGCTAAGAGACTTTTGGTGAACCGGGTTTGGGTGCATCCAACATGCTTCAGTTTTAGACTTTGCAAACCTCGATAACCACCCGCCAACTTTGGAGCGAGGAGTTAAGAAGCGAAGCGTATCCCTCCCCTTCTCAGTCGAGTCCATAAATGGCCTTTGGTCGCTTCGCCGGATAGCAGATAGCGAGGATTGGGTGATCAGAAGAGGCGGAGTCGATCTGGGATTAGAACAAAAGCCTTATCTCTCGCCTCATTGAATCGAATTCAATCCGTCCGTGGAATCATCAATAAATCAAGTGGGCAGGGATCCTCAATTCGTTTTTGGGAGGATCTTTGATGTGGTGAATTGACGTTGTGCTTGGAGTTTCCATCCATACATTTTTTATCCAGGTGTTGCGATTAGTCAATGTACTATGAGAAAGCAGGATGAAATCTCTTGGAATCGTGGTTTGGGGAGGAACATGAATGATTGGGAGGTTGATGCTTTAGCCGTGCTCATTGATATAATCAAATCAATAGCTATTTAGCCTTTGGAGCCCGATAGAAGAGTTTGGATTTTGAGCTCGAAGGGGATATTTTCTATTAGATCTTTCTATAAACATTTGACAAGCACGACTCCCCGCAAGAGTTTTATGGGGCACTTGCATCCCGTCTAAGGCGGCGTTCTTTGTATGGACCGCCATCTTGGACAAGATACTAATGGTGGATCATCTTATTAGTGGGGTTTCCAAATACCTAGGATGTATATGATGCGCAGAGGAGCGGGGGCGACGGGCTGCAAGGATTCTCCCCTTCCCCCGACCCCCCTTCAAAGGGGGGAGAGAACAAAGGGAGTAGTCAGAGTATTCCAAGCTAGGCGGGGGCCGAGCGAAGCAGACAGCGGAGTAGGAATCAGTAGGCAAAGCATTAGGTAAGCAGCTAGCTCGGGTAGTTTCGGGGGAGGTTGTCAGAAGGCAGGGAGCCCTCGCCCCTAAGCGTTCAACTGAGCCTTGGAGAGCGGGAAGCTAAGGCGGGGGGGATTAGGGCTGTTTTCGTGCTAGCTAACATTAATACAACTGATACGATGCTAAAATATTAAAGGAAGGATTACAATACAGTCTTAAAGGACTTATTGTACCTATTCTTGACTACTTAGCTAGGTGTTAAGATAAGTCTTATAGACAGGCTTGACGCCTCCGCTTGCTGGAGGATATTCTATTTCTATTTCTTCATCAATGGATTCTTCTTCCGTAGAAATAGCATTAACTGCATATGTCACCGTTTGTAGTGACGGGATGGTGTCTGGTGGGACGGACACTGTGAGAGACTGTCCATTCCATGTAGGCACGACATCAACTTGACTGACCCTGACCATCAGAGATTGTAGTTTCCAGACACAGGTAACAGCTTGCCGCTTATTCTTCTTTGGCCGAGACTCATTTTTCTTGGTCTGTTGAGCCATAAAGACTGTTTGACATTTATTTGGTTCAGCAAGAGTTGGCTGGCTTGATTCACGGAGAGAGCTAAGTTGTATTTCTGAGTTGTCTTTTTGTTTTCTTTGTTCCTAGTTGTTTCTTTTCCCGCATTTTGGGCTGGTTGCAGACCTGGATGAACGCTATTTTGCTTCACCCGTTTCCCTAACCGTTTGAATACCGAAACTCGGGAGGTAGATTGATTTCTAGACACTTGTTGACAGAGACTCTAGCTTTACCATCGGGTCCCTTGTATCCCAGACCTTCTGTCTTGGTGACTGTATAGTCATCCCTGAACACGGTTCTCTTTTGCGGAGACGCCAACAGAATATCAAGTAGATTAGGAAACTGCTTGTCCCATACCTGTTTGGGATCGAGGCCTTACTTTTTCAGCATTTGATGAGTCCTGTCGCTGTACTTCAAGAACTCTGATGCCTCCCTGATGTGTAGGTCTTCCATTTCTGCCTGAACCTGGTCAACCTGAATCTTTTCCACACTTCCCAGATGATGGAAGTGGATGGCCTTTTCCCCATTCTTTCTTGCCGGCAATGGGAAAGCCTTATAAGAAAGACTCGACCAATGTGCATTGAGTCTTTCTCAACGGCATGATATATTGAGTGGTTAGCACTCCTGAAGTGATTATGGGTTCGAGCGCTTTGGTCCCCTCTTTCCTTTTGGCTTTCGGGACATAGCCCAATCCCACTAGTTTCATTCCGTTTCGTCAGGGTAGGGTCTTCCTCCATTTTGACCATGTTTACAGCGATTTCTGAATCACTAGCGCACCGATTCCTCTTCTTCTTCTGTTTGCCACCCGAAACTCACACTTCGCAATTGTTAATTGCCTCTCAAGGGATTCCAACTCATCACGGGCCAAGATTTCGGCATCGGTTTGGTACCATCATCTCAGCCCAATTGCGGGTTTGTGTCCTCCACATCGAGCTATACCGTTCTAATGCCCTACTGTTTCTCCGCATTCTTTTAGGAATCGATTGAGATGGGCTTGAGGATCTCCGTTTTCGGTGAATACGGTGAAAAGTCCGGTACGGTAATTTATATCCTTCTGGGAAGGTATAGTCCTCAACCCCGACCTACACAAGTGGTTTTATAGCCCACATTTTGAAAAGTTCTGTTAGGTTCTTAGTAGCAGTCGGCGACCTTTTCTTCTTTTACTTCACTCAACTCCCAAAACCTCTTTCATCAATTGCACCAGGCGTTTAAAAGAGTCGCTCTCTTGAACTTGGCATCAATCGGCAAATTAATCTCAGAAATGGATCATCTTAATCCTTAAATGGCCACTCCTTCACAAAGTGCTTGCTGTCCAAAATAGCCCGAGTCGCCAACTCAACCAATTTGGATTCCGGGTAACCCAATAGTACATTTGTATACAAGTAGACGACATCACTGTAAACATCAGCCCCAGGCACTAGAGCAGGTACTGGAAGTGGCTCAGGAACTATTTAAGGTTCCGGTTCATTGATCAGAACACGATTACCAAGCTCATGAATCGTGTATTCCAAAACCCGAGTTGATGGGTTCACAGCACGACAGACAATGTGACTTCCAACGATTACATTTTTTATGGATTTCCGCACATAGTCGAGCAAACCCGTATCACCAATGTGCAGCCGAGCTGCGTCTCGCACTTCCTGCCGACTCATCCCGCCATGGCTAAACTTGTTTTCTGTCTTTTCTTTCAATGCATTAACAATGATTTGTGCTGCATATTCGAATCTTCTTGCAGGCCATCTGCTATCCATATTAGCGATAGCAGTAGTGAATTGTATTTCACAGATTTTTCTCTCACAAGATGCTTGTTTTGCAGGGCTCTTCTGGTTGAAAGTCTTGAAGAAGTAGAAGAAGAAACAACGGTAGCCATGATCGATTTCCTCTGCGCAGGAGCTGGGGATTTGAGAGTAAGCATGACTCTGAGAAGATATCTGATTGTGATCAATTGGGTCTCACTCAAATCTTGGTAATAACGAATGACTTGCTTGATTTCTCTGCATCGGTTCGTGTTACTGAAATCTTGGATGATCTTATCAAGTTCAATTGAACTAAGAATGTCGATTGCTCTGTCGTAATTGTTTTCGGTCACTCCAAAGCTTCCATGGCAGAATCTGTACCCCCATCTACCGAACCACGGATGCCCGTACGCAACCCCATGAAGCAACCGAAGATCCATTGATCGGTTTTTCGACACATCCTCAACCGTTATTTTCCTGTAAAAGAAAGAAAACCCCAGAAACTAAGATTCTTCATTGTTGAAAAAAAGAAAAGTCATTTAGGGATTTTCATTACCGGGTCCGGATATTTGTGCAGATTCGATCCCAAAGATCCATTCTTTCTCTGCCGCAGAGATACCTAGACCCTCCTTCAATTCCATTAATACAGAGTAGATGACCAAACCCATTACAGTGAATCAACCCATGCAAGAGATGGGTTTGAAGATCAAAAACACCATCATCCAGAGGCTTATTCCACCCATCATCGACTGGAATTATCAGATGAGACTTTCGTTTCGACACAAAATGATTACTCCAACCTACATCAAATAATTCAGAACAAACCCTACTCAGAAACCCCAATTCCCAAAATAACATCCAAATAAAAAAACTCCAAATCGAAATCTCAAAAACCCCAATTGAAATTGGAAACCAATAATCAAATTGAAATCAGAATGGAGCCTCACCGGTGCAACGGCATTGATCGCAGAAGGGTCGCAGAGAATTCTTGACGCTCTCTTCAATGGTGTACAGAGGAACAACAAAGTTTATGTTCTCGTGTACAAGCAAGGTGCACCATGTGGGCATGCCGTCGACATTGTAGTCTTCGATCTCGGCACATTCTTGAAGAAAGACGCGAATGTTGTCGCGAAACGGACCCGAGGGGTTGATCGGACGGACAACCTGGGTTGGCAAACGTGTGGAACCCGAATCGCTTCGGTCTTCGCTTTCGCTTCCTGCAGGCTTCGAGGATTGGGATCGACATCGTAGTATTAGCTTGTTCCTTCTTCTCCAAGACTTCGCTTCTTGAAATCTTCTTATAAAGAGAACTCGAGAGAGAGAGGATTGAACTGAGTTTGTTGCAGAGTTCAAATGTTTGTTACAGCTTCTGGTTCTATCCTTACATTTACCCGCTCGAATTCGAAGATTAGAATATCGAATTTACGTAAGTACCCCTATTGGGGGATATTTTTACACTTTTACCTGGGAGTCTTCGAGGTGGTTTAGATTCTGGGCATTCTAGTAATTTGACTAGTGTTATAAATCTTACATATATGTATATATATATATGGTTTAGTTGTGGTGGGTCTTCGAGATCTGACGGTTGATGTGGGGCCCGTTTGAGTGGAACGATTTTTCTCTACCGTTAAATTGATTAACAGTTAAAGGTAGTTGGAGAAGTGGCGAGTAGAAGCCGAGAATCTTTTGCTCACGTGGATGAGCTGAGGAGTTGACAAGTGTAAGTTTACCTGACAAGAGTGAAGAAAACGTTTGGCAGTTGTGATCACGGTTAGGGGAAAAATTCAGGAATCTTGCTTGAGTCGAGTGTTTTCCTGGAAAAGTCTTGAGCTAACCTCTTTAACTCCCCATCATCATCTCTAGCACCACACTCACATCTCACCATCCAAGTATCAGATCCACCTTCGTACCTCAAAGGCGTGTCTAAATCTATCCCACTTCCACTCACACCAACTTCCGCTCCCGATTCAACTACTCCAAAAAGTACTTCCATATCCTCCATTTCATCCAAGCCTTCGATTCCGATAACCACAAACCATTCTGTGATAAAATAAGTATCCCTTCAGTGCACTTTCAGCTGCTTTCTTTAGGTCTCCAATAGTTGCATGCAGAGGCACTACTACTATCTCACCAGGTGGCAAGCCCCTCTTGAATTCAATTTCCTTATCAGTTGAACTGGGCAAGAGTCGGCAAATGATTGTCAACCACTGCTCTTCCTCATCCCTAATTGGAAATTCCTTCACGAAGTGCTTGGTGTCCAATATTGCTTAAGTAGCCAACTCCACCAACTCTGATTCTGGGTATCCTAGCAGCACATGCTCATACAGATAAAGCACATCATTGCTAACATCAACTCCAGGAACTAGAGCTGCTGATGAAAGGGGCTGAGGAACTCTCTCTTTCTCGGGTTCAGAGACCTTAACCCCATCTGCAAGATCATGAACCGTGTACTCCAAAATCCGAGTGGTTGGGTTCACTGCGCGGCAGACAATATGATTCCCAACAATCACATTGTTCAGTGATTTCAACACATAATCCAACAGACCTGTATCTCAAATATGTAACCGAGCTGCATCTCGCACATCTTGCCGGGTCATCCCACCATGACTGAAGTCTCTCTCTTTCTTTTCTTGCAATGCGTTCACAATCACTTCCGCTGCAAACTCTAGTCTTCTTTTAGGCCATATGCTATCCATGTGAGTAATAACAGTAGTGAACTTCCTATAACTCACAGACTTTTCCTTCATCGGGTGCTTGATCTGGAGGGCTGCTCTGGTTGCAGGTTTTGCAGTGGATGATGAAAATGCAGCAGTAGCCATCAATGATTTCTTCTGTGCAGGAATACTAGACTTGACAGTCAGCATAAACCTAAGAAGATCCTTGATTGTGATCAACTGTGTTTCACTCAAATTTCTGTAATGACGAACTATTTGCTTCAGTTCTTCACACTGGTCCGTATCACTAAAATCCTGGATGATCCTTTCAAGTTGTAATGAGCTAAGAATCTCAAGTGCTCTTTCATAATTGTGTTCTGTGACGCCAAAGCTTCCTTGGCAGAACCTGTACCCCCATCTACCAAACCAAGAGTGTCCGTAAGCAACGCCATGGAGAAGACGAAGGTCCATAGATCGCTTCTTTGATAGATCCTCAACAGTGATTTTCCTGCAAAAGAGAAGAATGCATCAAAACCAGTTCATTGGGTTTTCATAATACAATTGTGAAATCAAGAAATCTATATTTTTCCTAGTACCTGGTTCGAAGATTTGTGCAAATTCTGTCCCAAAGATCCATAATCTGTCTCCCATAGAGATACTTAGAACCCCCTTCAAGTCCATTGATGCAGACCAAGTGAGCAAACCCATTACAGTGAATCAACCCGTGTAACAGATGGGTCGGAAGAAAAAAGATACTGTCATCCAGAGGCTTATGCCACTCATCATCCATTGGTATTCTCATATGAGACTTTCGCTTCGACACAAAATGATTACTCCAACCTAAACAAAAATAACATATCCTATCCCAATCAGAGGAGAAGCTGAGTAGCTGAAGATGGCAGAATGGAGAAGCTGGAATGACTGCTTAAGCGACTAATTTCTTGCTTAAGCAAGCCAACTAATTGAGAAAAATTGGAGTTGCATTAGTCGTAATTATCCATAGGGTCTGGCATTGGTTTTATATGAACAGGAAATTGAGCGCATTCAACATGGATAGAATGAAAGAATTAGGAATCATTTCTAGGGTTAGGGTTGACAATTTTCTGACATTACACAATAACAAAGAAGAAATTAAAGGCGGATTCCGGAACCTCATACGAAAATATCATAAACCCACTTGAAAAAAAAAAATTCTTGGAACAACAACCGATTTCTAGCCCTAAATTTTGTTTATTTGCAGAAACCCAATTAACAAAATAAATGAAACAATCACATTAGAACAGAGAAATTCGAGTTCTGACCTGTGCATCGGCAGTGATCACAGAAGGGTCGATCAGAGGACTTGACATCTTCTTCAATGGGTGTAAAGAGGGACGACGAGGCTTGTGTTGTCGTGGACAAGAAGAGTGCACCAAATGGGCATGCCCCGGACACTGTAGTCTTCAAGCTCAGCACATTCTTGAAGAAAGACCCGAATGTTATCACGAAATGGACCATGAGGACGACGGATCGAGCTACCCGAATCGCGGAACGAATTAAACCCGAAAATCTTTTGCCTTCGCTCCCCCTTCTTGCAAGCTTCAAGGATTGGGATTGACATGCTTTTCTCTCTCTCTCCTCCAAGACTTGGATTTCAAGTTTGTTGCAGAGGCGTTTGTCAGTTAGAGACTCTGCCTTTGAGTACAATTTCCCGGGTGTACGACGATGACCTGATGGGAGAGATAATTACATATAGTGAGAGAGATTTTGTGTATGGGCATCTTAGACATTTGTCAATTGGTTGTTTTTCCTTGGGCAGTTGGACTTATTGTCATTTGGTTGACAATGACATTCTGTTTCTCTCAGTCTCATATGCCACTTGAGTATAAGCAGTCGTTAAGGGCTAGCTAGGTTACACAATCCAGTTCTAGGTCGGACTAACCATGTTAGCCGTCCGCCCACCACCACCGCCAGCTTCTTATAAAAACAGAAGGTTGGAAAGTAGTACGCCCGGTTCACCAGGTTCTACCACTGCGGGGCCCAATCATACTCAAAAGAAGAGTTTGATCCTGGCTCAGAACGAACGCTAGCTATATGCTTAACACATGCAAGTCGAACCAGCTGCGGCAGGGGCATGATTCTGACTCAGGTGATTATTTCTTTATTTTTTGGGGACGGGGGCCCCGGCCTTGGCGCTGCATACTCCTATTTTGAAAGGATGGGTCGCCGTAACCGCCCCTTCCGGGTTCCATTTAGAGAGAAGAGTGGCAATAGCCCCCCGCTCTCGCCAGGGGTTTTTAGCGGGGTTTGGGTGAATAAAATGTTACGCGGCGTTCAGAACCAGCCTTGAAGTGAATGAATTAGAAGGACAATTATGCCATTAGGAAAAAAAAGTCACAACGGCCTTCAAACGGAAGAAGCCGTTGCCATAAAAAAGCCTTCGCACCTACGGGAATTTTCTTTGATAACGTTTAGCCCCGCGGAGGGGCAGGAAATTTCAAAAGAAATTTTCGAGGAACGTATCCTAAGTCTCTATAAAGAGACAAAAGTTATCATTGTTGCCTCCGAACGGAACGCGGGTGGCGAACAACGCTATCATGTGGGTCTTTGGGCGACCGTCTCTTCGCACACAGCGGAAAAGAGGCTTAGATCTGCCTTCCCGGAATGCGGAACCTTTTATTTCCAGTTTAGAAAGGGCTGGCCGGTGATATGCTCCTATATTTCGAGTGCAGATCCTAATTTCCTTGCGCAGGGTGCTGCCCGAGCTTATATACTGGAGCGCGCACGCATGCACAAAAACCACCTACCCCGCAAAGTGCCCCCAGCAAATATGGATCATCGAAATGCGGCACGTCTCGAGAATTATCAACTCGAGATGTTAAAAGGTGCAAAGTCGAGAGGAGGCCCGCATACCTTTTTTATTCTTACTTTGAGTCATGCGGAGAAGGAGAAACGGGGTACGATTTCAAAAGAAATTGTCAGGGATCGTATCCGAGGTCTCTATAAGCAAACTCGAAGAATCGTTGTTGTCTCCGAGCGACATAAAAAGGGGGGCTACCACTTTCATGCCGGGGTTGAGGTAGCGCTGCCTAAAACCGAGTGCGATGCCGAGAGCCTTCGGCTTGTCTTTTGTGAGTGGAAAGGGACCTCCCTTAACGTCACATATAAAAGGGGGTGGCCGGTGATATGCTCCTATTTGGTAAAAGAGACAGAGGAATTCCTCGTGTGTGGGTCGACCAAGGCGGAGACACTGGAGCAAGCCCGCTTACACAACCCTAAGAGGAGGTGGAAAAATAAATAATATTAATAATAATAAAAGTAAGCCACGCGAAAACGCTGCCGGTGCCTTGTTTTCCAAAAGAGCCAATTACCTTTTTAGAAACTTGGCTTACAGCACCCTTATTCTTATTTTGCACCAACTCATCTCTAACATAGGGGACCTCACGGAAATACTTTCCCCGTTTCTATATTCTATTGTATATGATATACTTTCCCCGTTTCTATATTCTATTGTATATGATATACGGGAGTTTTTTTCCCGAGTCCCCCCCCCCTGAGCCGGAACCAACAGCTTTACAAAAAATGAAAGAACAAGCTTTGGTATTTTTCAAAGTGCTTAAAGAGCCTTTTTGTAGGCGCTGACAGAAAGACTTAGGCTGGTCCATAAGCGGGCTAGTCCCCGAAAATGCTCGTTAAAGTTGGGGCTCAAAATCTTGCTAATCCACTTCTTGAATCACATAAAGAGGTTCCTATCGGTCAAAGAAATGAGAATTCGTAGTTTGGTTGGCAGGGGACTTGGCCGTTCAGGATTGATCCTAGAAGGCCAACTTATAAGCGCATAAACGTCTTTTCTCCCTGTCATGGTGTTAGCTCAGGTAGAACTCTTTCTCTCGGTTCCTGTATTTATGTAGTGAAGGGTGTGAAAAGGATAGAATCCAGCCGGGGAAGTAAATCTTCCAGATTGCCCTCACCACTTCAGTTCTCATAGAAGGAGAAGCTGTGAGCTAAGAAGAAGAAGGAAAGGTTCTATGTAATAAGAAGTTAGATTGATAGGAAGGTACTCGCGGGAAATGAACTCTAGTCAAGATGAAGTTGGTAGGTCCGGAGGGCGGGAACCAAAAGAAGAAGGGGGATCGATAGCCTATTGAAACTGGAGCAAGGAAGGACCTATCTGAAAGTGACTAGCTCGCTTTGAAACTGGAATTCTATAAGCAAGACCTATCTTCAAGAGTTCAGACTAGCTCGAGTTCAGTTCAACCGGGCTAAGGCGCGATTATGATTTCGGTTACGACGTCCTTATTTCATTTCTTCTATAGCCGTATTTGTATTTCTTCACCGCGGAGTGAGGCAGTTAGTTTATTAACTGAGTTAGGAGTGAATGTGAGTGAAACTCCGCTGGAGTGAGGGGATTTATCGGAATCTCGTTCAGAGTGAGGAGTCAATGAAGGTTTGCTTGTGGTTCTATTGATAGGTGTTTGCAATGGGCTTTCGTCTCAGGCTCAGGTAGTTCAGTCTCCGGTGAAGTAGGGTTAGATCAGTCTCAGGGTCCGAAGGAGATAGAGTTATGGCATTTCTAGGGTTCGAAGACGGTACTATTGATTTCATCAATACCAAGCGGGACTTTCTTAATGGGACATTCGAGAAGGAGCTGGACAGAGGAATTAGATCTTCAGCTAAAGGTACTCGAGGGTAAGGAAAGCCGTATAGTGAGTCAAGCTCAATTGTAGTTCCGTTTCCCCTATATGTGCGATTAGATTACCTTTCTCATTTGCTTAGTCCCGCTCCGTCTGTCCTTTCTTCCGTCTCTATGTCTATTTCTCAATAGGCAGTGAATGAACAACTTTTAATATAAGAATTTCTCGTAAGCGAAGAAACTTCTTTTCTAACTGGGTGAAGGCACGATAGCTACTGAACTAATGGGTGAGGGTACGACACTACAAGGCAACGAAGTTAAGAATAAGTTCTTCTGGTAGTCAAGGAGCAGCCAAGGGTCGGGAAAATCCATGTGAATAAGGAATGAGATCAGGGGAAGGGAGGAATGAAATCTTCTTCTTGAAAGCTGAAGGAAGTGTAAACTGTTCGAACGGCCGGTACTTAGCAACGGAAGTAGGAGGAGATCGAGCTAATCAGTCTATGTTGCTCCCGCTCAGGAAAGAAGACAGGGGCAAGTCGATGAAAGTCAGGTTTTTAACCGATTCAGGATCAACTTCGAATCCAATAGAAGGACTTCTAGGTTCAGACAAGGTTGCTCTGCTTCGCAACCAGTGTTTCAAGTGCCAATCCCAAGCTCTCCAACGGCAGCATTCCAAGCAACCCTAACCAGCAGCGCTTCCTCGAAGGCAAAGTAAGCACCGTAGATAGATATAGTGTAAGCAAGCAAGGGGGCGAAGCGGTAAGCAAAGATCAATTGAGAATATAAGGATAGGTTGTAAGCTACGAATCACGAGTTATGGGTTATGGGTTCAGCTATTTCTTCTACGTACAGGATTCTATCCCTTCAAACCTGCCAGTGCTCAAGTCAAGTAGAAATAGGGTGGTTAGGGCCATCAACGGATCCAACAACAGATCAATCCTCAAGTAATTCACGGAGAAATAAAATAGTATATGACTAAGATCTGTCTTTTGATGCGGGAAAATGAGGCAAAGAAGTCAGTGCAGGCTCTTATGATTAGTAAGAGGAAGGTAAGTTTACGCTCTTACGACCGGAAGCGAAAGATGACTTGACCTTTTCACTTTTTCAGAGGAAGGAAAACGAAAGCTCCGAGGAAGACAGAGTCATTCTATCTTTTGGGAATGGGGGAGTGAATTCAGGTAAGAGTTCATTCCGGCATAACTTGGCGCAAGGAATTTGCTCGTTCCGAGCGAGGTTCGACGTTAGTTGAAGTTGACATTGAGTCGCGCACTTCCTGGAGTGGGAAGTGAGTTCATGCGTACCTCAACGCAAGGATTGAATTAGCTCATCTCGAGTTACGTGAGTGAACTTTCGCTTCTTCTTACTTTGGTCGAAATCTTGCATATTCCCTCTTTGGTCGATCAGTCAACCTGCCCGCTGTCTTTGGGCAGCTCCAACTGCAAGATCTGGACTTGGACCATAGCTTTCGAATTGTGATTGGATTGACGCTCGGCTCGAACCCTTTTACTGTAGAACTGGAAGATCAGCTCTCCCCTTGCCTTTTCCCTTTCTCTATCTCTAGGCTCAAAGCCCAATCCTTCCATTCATTTAACGCCATTGCTGTTACCATTCCACTCCTCTTTAGGTTGAATACCGTACCAATCCATTCAGGTTACGGAAAAAGAAGACTTCCACCTATTACCAAGAAAGAGAATCATGCCTTTTTGATGACATGACAAGAAATCCTTAAATGAAAGCAAAATCGTGGATCCACAAATCCGTTATCTCCTCGTGCATTAACCGCTTCTGGGCTAAAATCCAATCTTTTAAGTGAAAAAGTCGTTATCCATACAATTATCCGAATACAATCACTTTGAAGAAGTCGCAAGTGCGGGTTCAGTTCAAATGGGAAGTAAGAAACACTCAATGGAGAATAGGGATCGCTATGCCGAAGAAAAGAGAGAGGTTGCACCAAGAAATGGAGAAGATAAGGTCATACCAAGGGAAATTCTTTCTATAAGCCCTTTAAATCAATGATTTTTTCACGAGTTTGAGGCTTTGAAAGGAATGTATCCAGCCTAAACGCAAAGACGGGCCTATAGGCAGAAGCTGTTAACCTATCCGACTAGTAGAAAGCGTGAGGAGGAAGACTTCGATTCGGCCCACTGAACTTTACTTCTTTTCTTTCTTTTCTGAGCTCGAACCATGAGCCGTAGAACTGGATTTCTCCGATGAAGTTGATCCAATGAGATGAAGATGTTCCCATCCCAAATAAAATTCCAAACGAAATCTTAAATAGCGAGTACGAGCCGGTGTTGTCGATGAACTTCTTTTTCAGTTCGACTTGAGAGAGGTGGGGAATGCGACGTTTATCCTCGCTACTACAGGAGAGGCTGATACTTGACTAAATAGATATAGATACAAAATGAGGGACTAACGGTAACGTATATAAGAGTTGGGCTTTCAGAGAGCCTCAACCTCAAAGGAATCGTCCACATGGCTACAATCACACTTGTGCTAAACAAGATGGTACTGGTGACGTATATATAATAAGTTAGTTGGCGTTTGCGGTCATAGTTGCTGTTTCTTTGAGATTGGTTTGGTGTCATTCTGGATCTACATGGATTCGTGGTACAGGAAAAGCTTGTTGATGCAGTTTAGTCGAGATTGGGTTGGTGTTCAGTGTACCGTGGGTACAAGATCGAAAAGAATGCTTTGCATTACAAGTGAGATGCCCAAGGTAAAAGGAACGCGGTCGACGAGGAAATTTAAAATCGTGAATAATATATTTTATTGAAAAAATTATTATATATATATATATATATAATTTTATATAATATTAATAATTAAGCGTGACGAGAATTCTCAACTCACTCATGTTTCCACTCCATTTTCATTACGAAGATGTATCACGTCAGGATCCGTTGCTCAAACTGAATCACGCCAACGTTATGGAGGAACCCAACAATTGGTTGATCGCTCTCCCGCTTCTGCGAGGTTTATAGAACAAAATAACCCTTCCACTTATCTATTTCCAAATCTATGCTTACGATTTGAATAGCCGAACCTTCCATTCCAAAGAAAAGAGTAGATAGGTGCGGATAAGGCAGATAGGGAAAGGGCTTTCTATTTATATAAGAAGCCTGTTGTTTGGCCTGGCTCTTATAGTAGTACTAATGGGCGCACTTTAGAACAAGATCAAAGTAGGCTTCCCTCATTCTATCTAATTAATACTGAATGCCCCCTCTTTCTTATAGGAAAGACTTTCTTCAATAAACAGAACCGCCTTTCTTTGTATTTCGTATACCAACCTCCGGGGATTGATGGGTTTTGCAATAAGGCAGCCAGGTGCATAATTGGGCCCATTCGGCATGCGCTCTTAGAGAAAGAAGCCTCGGAAAAGATGCAGAAGGAGAATCCCGTGGAATGTGAAATAATAAAGGCTAGCAATTTTCATTCTTCATTCTATAGTGTGGTGTGGCCCGCCCTAGGAATTCGACCACGCACTGTGAGTTGGGTGAGCGGTGGGTCTCAGTACCATGGCTTTTAATGGCCTTCGATGCTTGTTCATTTCTTGGGAAGAAGGCAGTAGGGAATGTATCCCACGTATAGATAGAAGAGAAGGGTCGGTCCTTAGTGGGTGCAGGTGCCCCAATGTCTCTAATATGGGATTTGGCTGGATCTACACGATACCCATAACCAAAATAGGGCTCCAAGCCGGGCTGCTTCATTCAAGTCTAGGGTCGGGCATTGATGGGTTCCATATTTCTCTTCGACACGGACCAAGACGGGAAAGAAGCTACCAATCTGAAAGACCCAGTGAGCACCTCAGTCAAACAAGATCGATCGCTTCGCTCCCCAATGCCAAGCCGGTCAAGAGAGAGCCTTAGTTAAATAGGCAGCAACCGGATGTTACAAGACCCGAGCAATCACGAGATCGAGTTGTAGTCCACTTCGACTTTCAGTCTCGTTTGTAGATCCTGCGATTAGAATATGAACTTGGTACTGGAAGTGCAACTTCTCTGTCTGGTTCGTTCACCAGATCTACTTTCTCGACCATTTCAGGGGTAGGCGGCAAGTGCTGCAGTGAGAGATGAGACCCCCTTTCGGGCAGTCTTCGTGCCATATTTTCTATCAGGTTCCCTCTGTAAAAAAGATGGGCAGGTTCTTCTTCCAACTAGTTTTAGGGGCTAAGGTAACTGTGCTTCCACTTCGTCCATCTTGCGCCACCCTCCTTCGGACCCTCGCTTCGCTCTTCTGCCACCTTCTCCAAGCAACATCTTTAGATCAGGACTTGCCACGTTTTTCCCGGGTGACTGATCTGATTGGTTGGGCAACGATGCCTTCTTCTTTCTACTGCAACTTCCTTCACTCAAGCTGGTACCATCAACGTGGTCCAGGAAATATCATTTAGTAATAGTTCCAGTCAGACCAGGGAAGCAGCAGCAGGACGTAGTGGGGTAGTTCGGTTCCAGGTCAGTTCCAGTTCGGATCGAGTAACGGTGATTGAAGGGATGGGATCGGAAGCTCCTGATTCCAATAGTTAACTGGGCTGTGGCAGGCGAGTCTGCTTTCCCTTAATTAAGCCAACTCGCATCTGTTGCTCTTGGAAGTGCTTCCCGGTCCTTCTCTCAGTCGACGAGCTATTCCACTACATTCTCGATTCATCAAGCTAAAGGCCCTCGTTGACGTTCTAGATGCGTTATGGTCGCCCGGGATTTGCTTCGTTCGCTGAGTCGTGTTCTCGGGATACGGTTCTACTAGTCCGTTCACTCCTGATACCCGTAAACTGATTGCATGGCTGAGGTCACAAAGAGTACAGCGAGTAGGTGAAGGACCTACTCTATCTATGCATTTAAAAATTTGGCAGGAAGAAAGATCATATAAAGAAACTAATAAGTAAGTTCCAAAGAGAAGATAAATCAACTCAAAATAAGTAAGTAAAGAACTTGAATAAAGTATCGCGGAAAGTTGAAAGTTGAGGGCAGAGATCAGGCTCCTGTAAAGGTTCGATTCCTCCTTGAATTGCGTAATAGCGTTTATAGTAGAAAATAAAAGTTATCATGCTGCTCTTCTTCTTTCAAGTGTAACGGATCTGATCGAAAAATCTCGCCCAACAGTGCCTTGACTTTACTAAGGCCGATCACCGATTTCTAGTAGAGCCGTTCCGAACAAGTATGAAAAAGTGAGTTCCAAGAAAGCGTCCGTTCATGTCAAGAATAGAGGTTGTTGATGTAGTTGCTTGTAGTTTGCTTTTTTTATTCGAGATTAGGTTGGTGTTCAGTGTACCGTGGGTACAAGATCGAAAAGAATGCTTTGCATTCCAAGTGAGATGCCAAAGGAACGAGGGGAAGAATCGACGAGGAAATATAAAATCGTGAATGAAAAAGCGTGACGAGCATTCTAAACTCGAGATGTTAGAAGGTGCAAAATCAATGGGTGCCGGAGCTGCTACAATTGCTTCAGCGGGAGCTGCTATCGGTATTGGAAACGTTTTCAGTTCTTTGATCCAGTCCGTGGCGCGAAATCCATCATTGGCTAAACAATCATTTGGTTATGCCATTTTGGGCTTTGCTCTAACCGAAGCTATTGCATCGTTTGCCCCAATGATGGCCTTTCTGATCTCATCCGTATTCCGATCTTTCTCTTAGCATAGCATATTCAGAGTGAGGTGGGGCTCTCTCATTCCTTAGGGAGTGAGAGGGGCAAGGGGAAAGGGTGGGTGGCCCCTTGCACCAGGTTTATTAGGATGGGCGGGGAGATCTTTAGGTTCCGTGTAGAGGTTAGACAGCGCAACGCGCACAACAAGACAAGAAGCTCTTTTGGGTCAAGGTTCCTTCCGCCTCAATAGCTCAGTGGTAGAGCGGTCGCCGGTTAACTGAAATGGTCAGTTAACTGGACTGGTCGTAGGTTCGAATCCTACTTGGGGAGCCATTCTCTCTTCTTCCTCCTGATGCTACACATCCGTTCAGAACTCCCTCCTTCACTTACTGAAAGCCGGAGTGCTTTTTGCTCCCTTAGTTAGGCGAGTGCCTTCTGCTGCTCTCCCCAATCTAGCAAAGAAGAATGGCGCGGCTTTCGCTTTTTCTTTCATTAAGTATACCTGCTGCTTGTGAGGTCAAGAGCAGGGAAAGGGCTTGGCAGGTCAGCTCACCGTTAATTGGAATAGTCCGCGAATCGAGAATCTGCCATGACAGAGGTCTGATCCGCTGGTCTGACTAGTGAAGTACGATTTATTTTTGTTAGATAGTTCAGTGCGCTATGTCGGCTTCGGCTCAATCTCAGCTCAATTGGTTGAGCTCTTCCCGTCTTCCCTGCCAGCTCAGCTCCTGCTTTTCAGGTATTTCTGGGATATCATTTGGAATCGCTATCTGCCGCTCTGCTCGCGAATCCATTGCAATTGGGGAATCCCGTTCGAAATCAATCCCTTTTTCTCTTTCTTAAGCTTTCGACACTTCCTTTTCATGTGTCCTGGCTTGCCACAATTGTCGCAATTTATTCCCTTCCTTGATTTGGACCTTTCAGTCGAGTACTTCTCCCCCTATTTTCTGTGACAAGAGCCTGTGAGTGAGAGGAATCCAAGGATTTCCTTCTTATTTCCTCAAAAAAGAAACTACCTCTAACTTGGCTCATCGTTAGAATCCCATCTGGAGCGGAGTTACTAAGAGACACCGCCCCAGTCTCCTAGCTTTCGGGCAACGAGCTAAGGTTTGGAACCCAAGCAAGCCTTATTATTAGAGAAGAGAAAGGGGAAGTGATAAAGGGTAGTAGGTGTAGGTCTTTCCAGCCGGATTCATTAATGCAATGGAACTCCAGAACTTGAAGAACTGGCCTTGGAAGGAAATATTTATTAAAATCAACATCTTTCAGAAACTGGCATCGCTAGTTGACTCCTCCTCGTCGACAGCCAGCAGGCCGGACTAGCCTTCCTTGCCTTCCGCCTAGCTGCCTTGTCTTAGCTAGCCCTTTCGGACTAGCCTTTTGAAGCTTTATCGCTTCCTCCTAAAGGGGAAGACCAGCTAAGGCACTAATAAGAGCAAGAGCGAATACCGTTCCTGCCCTATCTCTTAAAGCTTCTGCCTTCAGACTTGCCTTGCTTTCCTGCCTTCGGCCTTCAGACGGGATGCTCTAGTTGCTGCTGCTCTTAGCTGAATGCCTTGCTTCGCCCTACAGCTAGTGGAGACAACGACTACTAAGATTGACGACAGGAGAACACCTTGGCTTTACGACTTTTCTGTTATTACTAATCCTTCCCTTCTTTCTAGGCCTGGACTAATGCTTCCTTATGTCTGCCATTAGCTTAAGGCTAGTGTAACGGAGGGCTTCCTCGCAAGAAGCTTTATAGTCAGGGGTGAAAGGGCTTGTTTGGCTTTCTTCTTTCTGACTACAAGGACTAATGACCTTCTTTCTTTTCCGTACGCTAGGGTTGTTCGGGCGGAAAACCGAGTTGCGTACTGGGTGAAGCTTAGTCCTTCGGACCTTTCCATCTCGCAACTTTATTAGCTAGGGCGCTCGGCCGTTGCTTGTTCGGTAGGACGCTCAGCCGCTGCTTGTTCTTTCGCGCTAGGCGCTCAGCCCTTACTTGGCTTCGGGTTTTTCGGTTTTAGAGAATTCTCTTGTTGTTGTTTGAGCTCTGTCCCTTTCCGCTAGAATAGTTCTTCGTTTAGATGGCTATCCTTTAATGCTTTCGAGAGGTCCGGTCTTACTTGAGGGTATTACAGTGTTCTTCCGCGCTAGTCGCTGCTCGGCCTTTTGCTTCTCCTTCGGCTAGAGCGAAGTCCAATCAATTCATCAATTGCTTATACTCGACTTGCTTGCTTAGTTCCGCGCTTCTGCTTGCTAGCAGCTCTCATCTTGAATTTGGTTGCGTCCTTCTTTTATTCATATTCAATCTTCCGCTTTCATCGCTCGTAGTTGCTCTCTTCCTTAATGCTATCTTCTTCTTAGCCTCGTTTGGCGCTATATACCTTCTTTGCTTCCCCTACGTGTCCATGAACATTAGTTCGAGTCTACGCCCATCTTTCTGAGTTCAAAGCGAGGGTTTACACGCGCGAGTCCAAAACGGGAGGTTTAGTGTGAGTCTACAAAAGGGGAGTGAGTTTATGGGCCACTCACATGTTGTCAATTCGAATTTTTTCATTGACCTCTCGTACTGAGACCTATGAGATGGCTTGAACCGTGCTTTCCAACTAAATCCCCTGGGAATCTGTCCCCGAGCGTGCTGGCTTTCCTACTATATGTAGAGATCTCTCAGTGGCTTGGTTCTCGTGGAGCTAAGCGAAAAGTCGGGTGTTGGGTCTCTAAAAAAAAGGCGGGCTTAACGGGGCAGGACACCTTACCTTATCGGACGGGGTTGGCTTGAAGGCTTGGGAACTTTATTTGATTGGCGGGCGCACTTCTCCTTCCAAGAAAGAAAAGGGAAATAGTTCATGCAGAGTGGGACCGATAAACCAGACAACTTGGAAAGCCTTCTTTTTATTATTAGTAGACTGAACCGACTGACTCAAGCCAAGGAGCGGCTCGAAAAGCAAGAAGGAAAAGTCCTCACTTTAAGAGGGAATTTGAGAGCTCAGCTGGGACCATTACTTTGGAATGGAGCGAAGGGAAGCAAACTCACTTAGGCAGCTCGAAGCACAGGGAAGGTATACCGATTAGTCCCACCCTGGAAAGACAGAAAGGGAGAACCGGGGAGGTGTCTGTCCTCTATTTAAGATATTTACGAAGGAATGCCCGACTCGCAGTCAAAGGGGAGCGGCACATTATGCGAAAACTCTTATGGCGCTGAATGAACCGATACGAGATCTATGCCAATTTCATAGAAACTGGGCGTCCATTTGTAGGTACCTTCTCAAGCAGGACGGACAACCCCTTGTGTGGGGCGAGTTTTCATTGGATGAAATCCGTGATATAGCCGCAGGTCCTAGTCTAAAGAGCGCTACTAAGGTAAGGACGAGCACCCCTGCCGAGCAACTCCAACTCATGGAGACGACTCCGTCCGACATCATCATCCAAAAGCTCGAACGATGTGGGGATTGGTACGAAATCTATGACGATCCCATCTTACGGGATCTAGCCGTACATTCCTATGAAAGCTTGAAAAAGCTCTACGGCGATCTCATGGTCCTTCGAGATATGCGGACGACGCTAGGAGAGCGCTTTCTTTCTTATTTAGACAGACAGGGTCAACCAGCTGAATACGAGTTCGAAGAGCTTCAAGAGAGGTATCTTCTGCTTGACTGGTTGGCTTCTTGCCTCTGCTTTCACCGGCCGATAATGGCCAAGCAACTCTTTCTTTATGGGGTGCCAAAAAGCCAAAGAAGACTCCTCTTCTATCTGCTATCTCCCGTACTCAGGATCCTATTTACCACCAGCTCCCGAGTGGAAGAGGCTCTTAGTGAGGGAAATCCGCACTTCGATCTCTGCGTCCTGGAGGAATACCCAGACCAATCCTTGATCGTCTTTGAAGGCAGTCCCCCGATCTTTCATAAAAAAGGAAATCCACCTATCGTAGTGCTTGCCACTTCCCTGGAAGCTAGCGCTGACGGCATAAATCCGAACCCCTTTAGATCCAGGTTCATCCGGCTGCGATTCTCCTCCCAAATACCGGATCTGGACGAGGGAAGACTCATTGCCACCTTGTGGGGCTGCGTCAGAAGGCGAGTCTCTTATTCTCCCTACGCCTTCTTTAGTACGACACCCAATGATCTTTGCCTTGACTATCGGGATTCAAAAGGATACTTCATTCCAGACGACCTAAATCCAGAAAAACGAAGCTTTCACAAAATGCGCATGGATCGATACATGGGCTTCGCCCTGAGCCATGGAGAAACTCTTGTTACTGATTACGAGTCCTTAAAAGGGATTTTGTACACAAAGCAAGGGCAGTGCCTGGAGTACAAGGCTGTTAGCTTAAATCAAGTAATCGGAAATAGAAATTTCAATCGATCTGCAATCTTATGAAAGATGCGCAGAGAGTGGCAAAGCGACTCCTTCAAAGCTTTCGACGAAAAGGAGCTACCCTCTCTGTCCATACTCGACTTCGCTGTAATTCCATTGAAAAAGCCTCGGCGTCCAAGGGTGGACGAAAAGAACCAAGACGAGGGGAGGCGGACCTTCAATCTCTTTACGAATAAGAATCTCAGTTGCAATAGGGTTGAAACGCGCTTCAGCCCGGAGGAGGAGGAAAAGATCTCGTGGCAGCTCCAATTATTAGGCCACCCTAAAAACATTCACTTACTGAATGTATGGCGGAGCCAGGACCCCAACCAAGGGGACTACGCCACCTGGCCCCTGGAGATGTCCTTCGAAGGAATACCAAAATATGAGGAGACGCCCACCATGTCGGGCAAAGGCCTACCTATAGTTCTGAAGCTCGACAACGAGCACGAGCAGACGGAAAGGGATTGGGAAGGCTATGAAGAGCTCTTAGCGGCTGAGCTAGAAAGGGCTCAGAGTGGGCAGTTGAGACCTTATTCAATCAGATTCGCACACTCCGGGGACAATGAGTGTTGGGGTACCTACGAGGGGCGGTAGAGAATGAAGATAGAGAAGCAACTGAAGATGGAGAAGCAGAAGTAGGCGGCTTACTCGGGGGAGCAAGAGTTCTGGGACAAGAATGATTAAAGGAAAAGGGCGAGTTCCGCAGTAGGCTTGCTCGGCTGAATGGAACTCAAATCGGAGGAGAAATGCGAGGATTGGAAAACCAGCGACTAGAGGAAGAGCTCAATCTCAGGTAATAGCAGACGAAGACGCGTCTTATCGTCTGCATCTATAACGACTTCTATAAGGGAACAACCGGGATACTATCCCCTTTCTATTCTTTCTAGTAGCTGTAGCTAGTAGCTCTCTTCTTTGTATGAGTTACAACTGAAGAAGACGATTAGTCGATAAAGCTATTCGGTGAATAGTATGATATTGGTGTTCTAATAAGCCCTCCCCCTTCCCCAGGCATTCCCGAATCCGTAGCAGCAGGTTTGAATGTTGGGGACCTTCAGTCTGTCTTTCATCAAGGCTCTTTGTCAAGTGAGGGTTCAGAGGCAGGATTCGAGTGCTAGGGTTTTAGAGAGGCTTTGTGCCTTGCGTAGGTGCTGTCTTTACGGAGGTTTTTCCTACCTAGCCTAGCTCAATAAGGGGGAGAATGCCTTGAAAGCAGATTAAAAGAGACAAGATCCGATTCCTTCAGCCTATTCATTTACAGCGGATGAAGTAATAACATTGTACAATTCTAACTTCAAACCTTTTTGCTAACAGTCTATTTCCTCCCTAACAGGCCAGAGCGAGTGAAGAATGCAAGAACTATCCGACTGAAGTCTCTCTTTTTCGGACAATTAATTGCCGGATAACCGCCGTATGAAAGAAAGACTTCTAGGAGACTTTACCATTGATTCGAGGCGCTTGGGAGACATCCGCCCCCAAGTCTCCTTCTTCTTGTGACCCTTTCTTGTTTTTCAAATGGTGGGGAACCCGGTCGAAATGCTGGACTGGATGCGCTTACCGATCGGAGTTCCGCTCTTCACTACCAACCCTCTCTCTCATGGATGAAGTGACTCGACTGAAAGGAGAGGGATCATTAGGAATAGAGAAAAAATGAAATTCTCAATACCTGAGAACGTTCAACTAATTACATTTCATACTGCTATGAGAAAGCTAATCTGTATACCACAGTTCGGTAATTTTAGGACATATATCAAGGTTAACTCTAATTGTATCCCTGAGAACGGTCATCATTCGACATTTACTATACCAAATCAGTCCATGCCAATGAAGCATTAGGAGTGGCCTCAGCCTCCTATAAAGAGGAATTTTCTAAAGATATACTAGCTACCCATCTTTTACATAATGAATTTCTATTATCCGTCTTGGCTGTTCTATCATTCTCCGATCTTAAAGAACTACGTACCTAGAAGCGTAAACGCCGATATTCCTCTTTACCCCTTGCGGGGGTATGGGGGTAAACAGGGGTTCAGTCCGCTAAGTCCAGTTAGTCCAGTCAACCTACCAGCTTAATTGCCGATATTTCTATACTATAATCAATAACAACCGATTATCCGACCGGGGGCAGGGAGTCCTGCTTGTGCTCTTTCTTTTTCGTATCTCCTGCGTTTAAAGGTTGTTGCTGTTTTAGGTCTGACAACAGCCGTATCCTCTTTTATTTGGAACGTCTCTTCTTCCAATTCAAGCGCCCATTCAGACGGAGAAGCGGGAAGTATCCCGCCCTTAGAGTCTGAGTCGACTTCTGCATCTCTGACCACTTATCGAAATGTGATTTCGGCCTCGTTCTCGGGCGGTACAAAGCAATCCAGATAGAGCGCACCGACGAAACAATAGTCAATTCAATTCACGAATAGAGGCATCTTCCGTTCATTGCCCTTCGGGCGTCTTAGTTGTATCCTCCATCTTATCTTGAACCCCAATTTTCACCCCTTTTAACCAGCTGTACTGGAAGGTGATAGGCCTGCAAAACTGTTTGTTCCACTCAAAGACCTCTGCGATTTTTTTTTAGTATAGGTTCAAGAGGCGATGGAGATATAGTACAAAAATTCCACTGATTATAAAAACGAAGGACTGGGCGAAGAGAAAAAAAAAAAAATGCCCAGGCAGCCCATTCTAACCCTTACCCGCCTTCTAGAAACATTTGGTAATATTCTTCTCAATCACATTAATGAGCAAGACGCTCAGCAGCAAGCTATTCTCTCCGCCAAGGAGAGCGTGGATGCTCTTACACAAACTCTCCTGACGAGGCACAATCATCCACTGTCGCCTAATTGGACAGTGGGGGAATTGACCTCCCAAGTGCTCGAAAGCGAGAATGTAAACAATCTCTCTTATTTAGTAGATACGATAAAAGATTTATCTACGTATGGTGCTACTAGTGAGTTCTTCATTAGCACCGTCCGCCTTTTAGAACAAGGTGGGGCTTGGGGTTAGGGGTGAAAGGCCATGAGAAATGTTGGGTTGGTGTTCAGTGTACCGTGGGTACAAGATCGAAAAGAATGCATTGGATGGATGCCCGGGCATTGAAAAGGAAGTCGCAGGAGCAACTTAAGAGTTCTAATTCCCCGACTCCGTTCCTATTTATTAGTGTTCTTTCCACTTCAACATCAACTTCGTTAGCTAACTAAGTTGTTGATCCTCGCCCATCTTTGGCTGCCTGTGAGGAGGTTGGACCTATGCGATCTCGTTACAACGTTATTTTTTTTACAGGTTCAAACTTCAATCTTGAAGCATGGGCGGTGGTCGGATGAACAGAATGTCCGAGTAAGGAGAACTAGCCAAGCTTCTTCACAAGCGAAGGAATTGCAGCCTAACCATCTGTGAGATCGGAGACTTCGAGAGGCTCCCCAGTCCTCTTTAACGCCACTCTTTCCGAGTCTCGTTTGATGAAATGAAGCTTACGATTCTGTTAGTGAGAAGCTCAGTTCCGCTTTAAGCCCGACAAGCGGGCAAGAGAACTAGGGTTGGTGTGGCTAGCCCTAAAAGCAGGCAACCAAGAGAGGTAGGCGCGGAAGGAAGTGCTTCCAGTCGATTGAAGCTGAAAAGACTCCCCTCACTAGAAGACATTCCCCTCGGCCCTAGATTCCGTTTCTGAGGAAGGGAATAGGGATACGGATTTGGATGCCTCAGTGGATTCAGATCGCAGATTCGTATGCCTATTTTGTTGATTACGATGCAGAGGGATCGATCGCACTTCTTCTATTCAAGATTCTTTATCTTTATCTGGAACTGGTTCACAAATCATTTCCTTTTATGCGGTTCGGGAGGGCTTGGTTCCCTGGGATTGGCTATTCCTGGAAAAAGTTAAGTCAATCAGAAACCTCGGAGTTGCAAGCAGCATAAGAAGGGGTTGCTGGTTCGGGCGTGATGGCTCTCGGCTTTCGTAACATTTCTTTATGGCACTGGTACTTGTATCCAGCACTTATTCTCCTTATCCCGCAGCACCTTCTGTTGTGTAACTTTTCTTTATGGTATCATGGATTTTTTTTATAGTAGTGATTGATTGACTGAGCCAAGACTGCATCTCTTAGTCGATTTCCCGAGAGCGAGGGTGAGGCGCTTCCCCCGAACACTTGTGTTACTCGTATATATAGTACTTCTTTCTTTTCGTTAAGCTAGGCAACAGGTAACATTCCTTTACCAAAGCGGGTGATTGACGGCTGGAGAATTCTATTGAGTTATAGATCTTAAGGGGCTAGAGGACTCCTTTTAAACCGGGTTCTTTCACTTGGTTTCAGAGTTCGGAATCGTAGAAGGAGGAGAAGAAATCTACCCTTGCCTTGTGATGTCAGGGGGAAAAATAAGAGAGTCTCCTGTTGAGGTTCACATCGGTACAAAAGAACTGAATACATTGCCAATACCGCTTGAAAGGGGCGAAGCGGACAGCATAGAATCGTCTGCTTACATCAAATCGTCTGTTTGATTTGATGCCGAGGGTGTTAACAACAGATTTATCTTTCACTCGGGAAGCAGCACAAGCGAACTTCAAATAGCGTATATAAGAGAAAGAGTGGCTCGTGCATCATCTTTCTCGATGCTTTGAATAGCGTAGTAAATAGCGTATAGAAAGAGAAAGAGATTCGTCTTGTAAGAGCAGGTTGAAGCTACTTATTTATATATAGTAGCTAAGCGCTAAATCATTTGACAAAGCCGATCTAATATGTATGTCAATAGTTCCTAAATCAATAGGAAAGTCGCCCAAGGCTCGTAGAGTCGTAGATTGTCGGGTTGGAGGGACCCACGGGGCGGTAACAAGACTAAACAAGTAAGGAAGGGGAAGTACTTGAAGAGAAGAGTTTACAAGAGGAAGGCCCACGCTTTTCATCCCAAGTGGAATGCCAAAAGCAGCAAAGGGGCGTAGCGATCTCCGAAAGTGAATAAATCAAGTAGAAGTGAAGTTCCTATCTCTCAGCTCAGATTCGGCATTACCGGTGGATGCGGACGGTGTTTGAAAGGGGGTGAAAGCCGTAATTTCATAAGAGAAGCAAGATCGTAGCGTAGAAAGTCTTGCTTACTATCTCCTCCATATAAGTAAGGAAGGAGGTTGAAGCTTATAGGTAGTAGCCTAAGCGCTAAGAAGCTCCAATCATGCAACTTCAGCTATATGCTTAACACAGCAAGCTCGGGGTTCGACGCCCTAGTTCGATCCACACCCCAGGCATATAGAGAAGAGAAGTTTGCCTTGAGATCAAGAAAGGGCTTAAAATTCTCTTTGCCCTACCCTAGCTTCATAGAAGTACGTGTGGAAGGGTTTTGGTCTAGTTGGGTTCGATTCCCATTATATGCGATGTGGCGAAAAAGACTGATTAGACGATCAAAGAATGCTCTTTTTACAGTACTTGTTCATAACTTTGAGTCCGGTGGAATACGGAGCAACACCAACCGTTGTTAATGTAGACGACAACATTGGTTTCTATGTAAGCTTAATCCTGCTTATAAGTGGGGTTTTTCTGCATTCAAAAAACAAGATTTTACTGGCTTTACGACTTTTATTTTATGTTTTTATCTTTTTTATTTTGCTATACTGCAACTGCAGTATAGCCGCCTGCGACTGGCGAATCGACGATGTCGATTTACATGCGCAGGTGCCTGTCCCGGCTGAAGTTCCACAACTAAACCACCCTTTAATGCCCGATGACTATCGGAGGGTGGAACTTCAGCAACGCCTTAGTCTCTATTTCCTCGGGAGGAACAGTTGGGCGGACCTCACCCAATTATTGGGGATCTTGGAGAAGCAGATGCTGCTAGAAAAAAAGATAGAAGCAGCATTGGTGCACGATGGCTATGATACCCTGGATATCCTACGTAATAGGGGGGAAATCCGGGGGATCCTCTTTAACCACCCTACTAGGGCGCTCGCGCTTTCGGAGCGAACCTTAGATGGTTATTTGTCTGAGATTGCCAGGAATGGCACTCGGCAGAGCCTTCCCTATGGTCGCGTGATACGAGCGATCCGAAATTTGGATATAATAATGTGAGATGGTCCAATTTTTCTTCTATCTTTTTTTTCCGGTATGCCGCTCCGCAAGCAAGGAGCGAGAGAACAAAGTGGGCTGTGGTGATGTCAGAATTTGCACCTATTTGTATCTATTTAGTGATCAGTCCGCTAGTTTCTTTGATCTTACTCGGTCTTCCTTTTCCATTTGCTTCCAATAGTTCGACCTATCCAGAAAAATTGTCGGCCTACGAATGTGGTTTCGATCCTTTCGGTGATGCCAGAAGTCGTTTCGATATACGATTTTATCTTGTTTCAATTTTATTTATTATCCCTGATCCGGAAGTAACCTTTTCCTTTCCTTGGGCAGTACCTCCCAACAAGATTGATCCGTTTGGATCTTGGTCCATGATGGCCTTTTTATTTATTTTGACGATTGGATCTCTCTATGAATGGAAAAGGGGTGCTTCGGATCGGGAGTAACCACTAGTGATAGGGCAAAAAGAAGGGGGGAAGGACAAAGGAAAGAGCGATGCCTACATTAAATCAATTGATTCGTCATGGTAGAGAAGAAAAACGGCGCACGGACCGTACTCGAGCTTCGGATCAATGTCCCCAGAAGCAAGGAGTACGCCCGCGTGTTTCAACGAGAACACCGAAAAAACCTAATTCAGCTCCACGTAAGATAGCCAAAGTACGGTTGAGCAATCGACATGATATATTTGCTCACATTCCGGGCGAAGGTCATAATTTGCAGGAACATTCTATAGTCTTAATAAGAGGAGGTAGAGTGAAAGATTTGCCAGGTGTGAAATCCCATTGTATTCGAGGAGTCAAGGATTTGCTGGGAATTCCGGATCGAAGAAGAGGCAGATCAAAATATGGTGCGGAAAAACCCAAATCGATATGAATGGAAGATGCCTCTGGAACTTGTTTTTCTCGGTCAGTCGAGGGAACAACCACAACGTTACGCCCCAAAATAGAACTATACGGAGCCCTTCCGAATGACCTATAATGGAGTCTACTACACTAGCCAAGAAAGAGTGTAGTAGACTCGATTCGCCCGTGGAGGTGAGTGGAGGAAGAAAAAAAAAAAAGAATGGTATTGCTTATAATAGTAGCTCGTTCATAAATTCACTCGACCACTCAGACTTAACGAGGAAGTCCACGTAGACTTGACGAGAACTTGTTAGACGAGTTCCGTGTAGCCGGTGAGTACGAGTACAGCCTATGAAACAGAAACAGGCTTTGAGTTCCGTTCGTTGCATTGCAAGAAATCATTCCCGCCGTTCTCCTTCCAGTGAACTCCACGTGTCTGCTCCGGCTACGAAGCGGTGGAGAAGAGTTCCGAAGTACACTTGTTGCTTCGACTTCATTCATACACTTGTCAGCTCAGTTAGTGAAGGCAACCGTGTGAAAGGTTGTCTCCACTTCTCGTGAAACGGAGGAGACTCGGTAAGTATAAGGAACGTTTCTCGAGCTCAGGTACGGGCGACTCAGTCACATGCGCTCGACTGAATATGCAGCCACGGAACTGCAAAATCCCTCGTGAGACTCCAGTTCCGGTCAATCGTGCTTGTCAGCCTTCATCACCGCTGCTTTGGCGACCCGACTGAACGAATGCGGTGACGCGACTTGTGTAGCGAGGGGCTTTCCGCAGTGGAACCTGTCAAGTTCAGTCTATGAATCCACAGTGGGACGTTCTCAATAAAAAGTGGACTTATTGGTCAAAGCCTAGACCAAAGGTGCCTAATAGCGTAGGGAGACTAATCGGGTAGCGAATCCCATCCTCAGCTAAACCAAGCCCCGGGTGGTAGCCTAATCGAAGAAGTTGAGCTTGTGCCCAAACCCACCTTTTTTTTTTTTCGCTTATTCCGGCCCTTTTGGCTAGTCAGTTTTCTTTGACTGGCATTTGGCCCTCGGCTTTTGAAAATGATCCCTTCACCAGAGGGGAGTCATCCTACACACGTAAACCAAGGATCGATTGATTAAATGCACTCGGCAGAACCATTTGACACTTAAGCGAGCAAAGCGAAAGGTTGGCTCGACTGGGAGAGCGAGTGGTTAGCTGATCCGTTTCAAGAGAGTCAGATTTCAAATAGCCAGATAAGGAAGGATCCGGTACAATCAGACGATCATCCTCGTTTTGTATTTTCCGATAGGCTTCATCAAGCGAAGGTCTTCCAATTTATTATTTAGCCTTAAAAGTGACTTTGACTGACGTCAACTCCAACCATCGTCAGAAGAGAGAGCTTCGATCTCTTTCCGTCATCCCAGAGGAAATCATCTTAGAAACTAGACAAAACAAAGGTACTCCGAGGGCTAGCTAATGACAGAGTACCTCTTCGTTAATTGGAAAGCGATTCCGTCCACATACTAGGCTAAAAACGGGCACTTCAAGCAAAGTAGACTACTCATTAGAGTCTTCAATGTTATGGGTGAAAGCAAGATCCGAAAGGAAAGAGCTCTGTACTCGAGGGTGAGAAAGAACGTTTATGGAACCTCTCGGGAACGCGGAAACTGGCATAAGTGAGCTAGTTTCATCCAAAATACCAGATTTCGGATAGAATTTCATCAAAAATACGGGGTTTTGACAATCAGTTGCGCATCAGGGTCTTGATCTTGCATCTGACCTACACCATGCAGTTACTATGTGATCTGTCCTGCTGGTAACTAAGATGAGACAGAGACAGATCAGTAGCTCTACTCGCAGTAAAGGAAAGACAAGGCATCTGTCTTACATCCGGGGTAGGTAATAGAAGTAGCTCGACTCGAAGAGGAGAGGATGGGAGTATAGAGGGTGCGATCAGTAGCTGCAGTCAAGTGAGAAGGAGTTCTCAGATACGAGGGTAAGCGATAAGGCAGATGTTCTAGCAGTAGCATGAAAATAGCAAGTTTAAGCCATTTTTTACGGGGTTTACACAAAATTGAACTTTTTTTCAGTACCTATTTTAGAGGGAAAAAGGGTTTATGTCGAAAAATCCCCGGTTTACATACTTTTTTGCGATGAATGCTCTTGATCTCCTTCGGACAAAAAGCATACACTTAATATGAGTTCTGTCCCGCTGAAACACTAAAGTGGAGTCATGTCTATCTGCTTGTATCGATACGCTAGGATCTTACGCTCATCGTTTACCGGCTCTATGCAAGCCATTTCCGCTCTTAACGCATAGAGCTGGGCGTGAGTTTCTCGTTCCATAGCGCACTTCTAAGAAAGATAAGAATCCACTATTGCTTGATTTTCGATAAGGTACCTGAGTTCACTTCACACTAATTAAATCTAGAGAAAGATAACTACACTACTAACAACTATCAGGCTGATGGGTAACATCCGGGACGAGACAGCTTATGGCTATTATTAGGAGGGCTTTAGGGCTTAACTTATCTAAGTGAAGGGCGTAGACCCCGCTTATGGGTATAAGAAGGAGGTCGTTAAGAGCTTTACTTACTATAAGTGAAGGGCATTTACGGGCGGAACTTATAGTAAGTTCGGGCGGAAAGGGCTTAACAACTAGTTGTTCAGGGCGTTTAGGAAAGACAGGATGGCGTTGAAGGTGTATAAGCCAAAGGACGGCGACAAGGAAGATGGCAGGCAGCCATTAAGAAGAAGACGGCCGGTATACTGAAAGACAGACTGAAGTAACGAACGCAAGCCAGAGGGTGGAGGAAAGCTAAAAAAAGAGAATGAGTGCACGGATGCAATGCCATACTCTTTTTTAAAGGTAGGTATAGTTGAAGGGTTGTTGCATAAAGCCTCGATAAAGTCTCTGTAAGAGAGTCGTCTTAATCCCTCCATACTATGTTCCGGGGTTTGCCCAACTATGACTTAACGAGAGTCTATCCAGCCTTGTCTTCGGGTGCGCTTCATCTCATATATATGCCCGCTTCGTAATTGAATGTCAGCCTTTCATTGGGTGTCCGATGAGACCAGAGTCGAACCTAACCGTTGAGCCCGAGGGTTGTGTATGTACCCCACTGGGTAGAACAAAGGGTCGTAGTTAAGCATACAGAGAAAAGGGATATAAGCCTTCGAGCAGGTAGAGGGTCAACCCGGCTAGCACGCTAACTATAACATTCAACCACCAAGGTCCAGCCAAAAAGAGAGGGTCGAAGGCAAGGCAGCGAGTGAAGGTAGAGGAAGAGGAAAGCTATTAAGACGACTTTTAGCTACAAGCCTTATAGCGTAATTAAGCCAACCAACAAGCCGATTGCGCAAAGGCCTTCCAAACGAGAGTTGCGGCTAGCTGATAGAGATGCTGCCTCAGAAGCGGAAGAAGGCCGAAAAGGATCCTTAATGATAAATGAAGGCACTCGCAGCATTGACCGGAAATGTGGTAGACCAAAGAATAAGCTAAGCAGACAAGAAGAAATCCTTTCCCTCAGACCACATTAGCACTTGAGCTCAGAACATTTTGGGGAGAAGAAAGACTAAAAAAAGGCGGTTGGGCGAGGTGCATCTAGAAAGGAAAAGAAGTTTACCACATTGGAAGGGACTACTGGTAATCTATGATAAGGGCTTTAACCAGGCTTCTTCCTGAAGATATATTAGGCGTTAAGACGATCACAACCTATGGAGACAAACAAACGAGGAGGACAGGCAAGCAGAGATGAAAGTAGAGAGCTAACCTAAACACAGGAAAAGATCCATTGAAAGAAGGGATTCGGGGAGAATGGTAGGAATGAGTACAAATAGTGAGTGCCACGTAGTAAAGAACGATAAGACGTATTTCTATTTCAGACGGGACGAGAACCAATTAGCATTAAGCAAGAGGCAGGGGAAAGAGCAGGATTAGTAGGTTTTTTCTTGCTTAGAAGAGGTGTGAAAGAAGAGCTAACCGGAAAACACAGGCAAGTGATTTCAAACCAACATAGAAAAAAGAAGAATTGCAAGAAGGGGATTTGATCAAAGCAAAGGGGGAATCAAAGGCATTCGCAAACTAACTGATCTATAACAGAAATCACATCCGCGATAGAAGAAGCAAGAGCCGGAACAACAGCCGCAGCCTCCCATGTGGCGCACCCGGAACAGCTTCTATTAAAAGAAAGCGAAAGCCCCCATTCCCCAATTGATTAGTCACTCGGAGAAAGGTAGCGAAGTGAGTTCCGTTTTTGATATTGTGTATATAAATAAGAGTTGTTTCTATCTTTCCTCAAGTGTGTTAGTTGAACGAAAAACCTTTGCCCAGGAGCTCATAGAGCCGGACCCCATTTGCTAAGTTCCTTTCACCTTGGGACTCACGGTCGAGCGTTCTTCGGACGTCGATCAATCTATCACTCGATCGCAGGCCGCTTGTAAAAATTGGACGTTTTGCCTTCTTTTGATCTGTCGGCGGCAACGGATCGTTTTCCGCTGTCGTTTCAGGGAGTTAAAAAAAAGAATGGTATTCTATCTGATAGAATTGGTTAGAATCCTCTCCTAGCTTCCTATATCCCTGGCAATGCAGTCTATCAATGGCCCATATGACATTTCTCTGTAGGAGAAATGTTGGGGGATACGCTTGAAGAGCTCAGGAGACTTTAGAAGTCTAGAGGCAGCATACTTATCCCCACACTCTGCAAGGTCTGGGGGTAGCACTGCATCATTCGAAATACTTCGAGGAGGGTGAACACCAGCTTGTTCGATTTCGAGCAATTCTGCTATGAGTCCTTTTTGGAGCTGGCATTTTGACTGGTAATCTTCCCCAAGAGTTCCTGCTGGAGCGGTCGAACCGCCACTTCATCCTCTATCCCAGGTAATGCTTGCACGGGCTGCCCTGATATGTTTTCTTCTACCCTATCTTCATTACTTCTCCACGGAACTTTGTCTTAATTGTCTTTTTTTAGCCTCTCCTCTTTCGAGAGTTCTACCTAAGATACCGTTTAAAAAAGAACTTCTACAGAACCCACAGGAGGCTGCTTGCTATATCATACAAAGGCATCTCCTTCGAGTAATTGCACAAATTGTCCAAGACATAATGCTCCATTCTTAGAGGTCTCTCCGAAACGGGAAAGAAATTGTGCCAAGTCTTGCTCTGGCTTGCCCAAAGCCTTGAAGATAGAGAATTAAGGCAAATCATAGCCAGGAATAGAGTAAAGGGGCGCCCGAACTCAATAACTTCGGTTCGAGCCGCATTGAATGGCGATAGACATTACCATGGCGCCTTGTTTTGAGCCTAAATCGAATCTTGACTATTGGGATAGCTTGAATTTAGCTAGTTCTATTTTCACTAATCCCAATCTGTGTTCTGAGTTGATAACTGCCCTCTGTCTTCTTCCTTTTTGAGAGGCGTGTATGCTAGCTTATTTATTATAAGCTGCTGGGATCAATTTACCTGCCTGCCTCCTTATCCTTTGCTTGCCTGTATAGTCGGAGATAGCCTTTTGTCAGGAATTGCGGGATGCTAAAGAGAATGCTGCTGCTGCTTCTGAGTTCGCATGTGCCTCGGGAGAACCACTACATAGAAATATGCCTCTATGATGTATATAAGGTGTCTATTCTTTCTTTTGATATTTGTCTTTTCGTCGAGCTGACGTAATTGATTACAAGAAAGGTACTCAACAAACTCCGCAAAACGTTGAATCTTGACAGTAGAGGGCGAGAACCCCAATGAGCGGGCTCCGCACCGCCAACAAAAGGAAAAGAAGTATAGGAAAGAAAAGGGAGGTCTGGACGACAACCATTCCTTGAATTTGGTTCAGGCAAAGCGACAGACCCAGAAAGGGAGGAGCGTGGAAGCCACTCGTCTCCAACTCCAAAGAGGAGGAATACTGGACTGAGCTGCACTGTCAAAGAGTCATGTTGGGCCTTCGACTGTGGAACTAGGAGTTCTCCTCGGAACTTTCACCATAGAGAGGCTATTGACCTTTTAGACAAATTCCTACTGTCACTAAAGGGAAAGCCCTTCTTCTCTTGCTTTAGGAAAGTGTATCACTAGGGAATTCAACTCCTAATATGCGAACTTTGCCTTATTGGGAAGGTCTTCCGCTTCGCCCCAACACTAGGGCATATCATCAAAGGCAGCCGTGATTAGTCGAGCACAGAGATAACGGTAAAAAAAGAATCACTCCTTTGTCTAGGCGAATCTGTAGTGATTGGTTAACGAAAAGCATCGGGTGCTCGTCGATCCCATCGTCTCGTATTTCAAATAAAGAATCCTATTCCTATCGCATCAGCTAGAGCTGAATCGGTTGGGTTGGAACCTGATTCCCACAGCACCCTAGAACGATTTGCTTCGCTTCGGGACAGCTCGAGAATAAAGCATGAAGCTGCATCCTCAAATGTTCTACTTACTCGGGACATAATCGTATATTGGGAGAGACTTTGGCCTTTTCTCACTCGTGAAATTCGCTAGCCTTTATGCTTACCGAACTCTTATCCACATGTATCTTTAGTTTCAAAGGTTGGTAGGAAAGAAATCGATTTCCAAGGGAGACCTCTATTCGCATACCGAGGTGAGTTACATTTATGGGGCGCAGCTAAGCACTCGGGGCATAAGGGCCTGTGGTGATTATGAAAATGCTTTTCCAGCCCATCTCTTCCCACCTCCGGTCACATGAGCTTTCGTCGTCTTGATCTAAACGATTTTTTATGGTATGTATCTCATGTCTTTCAGCTCAGTGGGCTCCTTATTCTTATGTTTTCCGGATTTCCTGCCGCGAGTGAAGAGTGCTTTTTCCGTGTCTTTCAATTTCAGTGAGAAAGCGGCAATCTGCTTGGCTAGGATTGGATGGTTCGCTAGCAAGCTCTCCAATTCATTCAACCAAAAACGGTTGAGAAAACATCCATTCGGTGTACTCTGGTCTGAGGCCTCGAGTGATGATTCGTCGCATCCTTGTTTCAGTGATCCATGATTCCGGATCCAGCTGGGAGAGATCGTATAGATCTATAGATAGATAACTATAGGGAGAGTGAGTAGTGAGGACTCAATCTTCCATTACATTAGGTCGAGCATAGCGGGGTTGGGGTCGACCAACGGGAGAGGATCGATGGAATTGAGCTCGAGCAAAACGAGAGGATAGGAAATAGGCTCGGGAGAGGAAAGGAGACCCCTGACAACTTTCGGGATGCCTTCCTTTATTTTGTCAAAAGCTTTCTGGCAGGCTTCATCCCATTTTCCTGCGTAATTTTTCTTTAGAAGCTTGTGTATAGGCCCGCAAGTGAAGGTTAATTGAGATATGAAGCGGCGCACGCGACCGAGAAAACCCCGAATTTCTTTCTCGGTTCGTGGAGGTAGCATTTCTTGGATGGCCTTGACTTTTGCAGGGTCGACCTCTTGGCTTGCAAACAGTGCGTACCAAGCAATCTCGCAAGCTTCAGTTTTCCAGTTCAGAATCCGATGTGAGGAAAAGAATCCTAGGTCAAGGCAGTAGCACGGTACGGGATCAGTCCAAAGTTCTCAGTGCTTAGTGTGAAATGACTTAGTCAAGAGATCGATCTTAGGATACCGGCAAAGGAAGAAGGTGGATAAAACGATTTTTCCGATTCGGAAAAGAAGATGGATAATCTCAATAGTCAAGGTTGGTTTGAAAGAAAGAAAGGAAGCGCTTGCTAGCATGGTTGTTAGAAAGTAGCCTCTCTCTGCCTTAGTAGCCCGTCTGTGGTACTAATTCCTCTCTCTGTCTCTGCTTTATGGTTGTTAGTTCAAGTAGGCCAAGCTGAAGTCAGTCCGGTCAATCAATCAAGCATTCCATCGAAGGAGTAGGACGTATGGCTTATATCATCTTTCCAGCCAATCCGCTTTCAAGCATTCCAGCGAGCCTCTGTCCTTTAGAAGGCAATTCTGTCTCGAATCGTAGGGGAGGGGGAGGAGCAAGACGAGTTCATTCAGGTACCTAACTAAGCGCATCTCTCAAGCAAGGACAGGTTCGAATGCGAAGGAGCCGGTTACTTAGAGTAATGGCGGGACTACTTGACTTGAATAGGAAATCGGACTTCTAAGCTGATAGTTGGCTTCGCTAATTAGTAGGAATATTGAATATGAGCTTGTTCTATAAACGGAATTCCAATCGAACGGCTCAAAGCGGAAACCATTCTCGATGAAATCTTCAACTGTCCTGTGGGATTCATCATTCAATCTGACCGCTTGAAAACTGTAGTTTGCTGGGCTGCGAATGGCAGAAATGGAGATGTGCCGCTATCCAGCCTATCTTGATGAACCCAGAAGCGAGAAGGGCTGGGTGAATTCAGGAGTTCTTTTGTGCCGCCATCAATTGGATCTATTGCACCCGGTAGGCCGTTAGTCGCAAAGAAGAAGAAATGGGAGACCATCTGGATCTTGATCACGAAATAAGCTCTCTCGTGGTCCCTACTGCTTATGGGACTGTGATCGAATCTGCTCGGATAACTGGTAGATGAAATGGTCATATATATGGAAGCGAACGAGGGGAAGCTAAGACGGGACGAAGGGATTCCGGACGAGAAGGTGATGGCTTTCGATCCGCGGGATTTGCTACCGTCAGATATTGCACTAGAAATTGAGGGGGCTAGGGGGTGAGGTCACTGAACACTTAGCATATTCAAGTCAGTGACCGAGTGCTTCCCGTTAGGAGAAGCACGAGGGAACAGTCTAGTCTGTCCTTCCTTTGCTTTCACTGGACCAAAGACCTCGAGAACGCCTGCCGCTTATTTATCTCGTAGTTCCACTTTCAGATCATGGAGCAACACCAAAAGGAGTGAGCTTTTAGGGTTAGGAAGCGAGAGTAAGAGTGAAGGACGCCCCTATTAAGTAAGTTCAAAGAATGGCTTGAGGAGTGGCACAAGACAGATTGAAAGCAAGGAGAGTGGGAAAGCTAACCTCCCCTTCCGTTCGCTGAATCTGACCTTCGTCTTCGGGCTTCTACGCGAGGAACGTGCTTTCTGACATCGAGTTTCAGCTATGCCAAGAGATCACACTACTTTGATACGGTCGGTTCCCTTGGTCATTCTTCAGGAGAAGTCCCGAAACTAAACTAGTCAATTGATAGGATCATTGCTAACCCATTGGCTTCACGAGATCGGATAGCGCATAAGAGGGCATTTTCTGAATGAGAAGATTCTCTTTATACACTCTAGACATATCCTGCCTCTTCTTTCCTTGCCCGCCTCAGAATATTCCTTCCTTTTTGACTGGTGGGACGAAGTCGCATTGATTGAATCGGCTCTGGCCGTCGCCGAAAAAGTGAGCAAGTGAAGAATAGAATTAAGATCTTCGAATCACGTTTTCCCCGTAAAAAAGGTTGCACCTGAAAATCCCTTAATAGAGGCGAAGGAAAAGTTAAAAAGTTGCGTTTTCCCGGGTTTTTTGGTTGAAACCTCATTTCCCTTAATTTCGGATACTCTTCATGTGACATTTGAGCGTTTTCCCCGTAAAAATGGTTGAAAACTGTAACAACAGAGTCTATCACAGGGAATAGTAGAAGAAAAGAACTAGATTCAAGTTCATCAGTCACTTATTCCCCTTCCTCTTTGAAAGATCTAGCCCTTATATCTTATATTAAGATATTCTATCCTGTTGAAATATATGACTTATAAGCTTCTTCTTTCACTTAGGATTCTATGGAATATTCCTGTGAATTACTTTCCTCTGTGCCTTACTCCTAGCTGATCTAACTGTAACAGTGCCTTATCACACTGACTTCCCTATTGTCTTTAGAATCAGTAATGACATTAATAGTAGCAAGAGTAGCATTGTCTACAAAGTCTTAAGCATAGTCCCTAGAAGAGAGAAGTTCGGCTTCACTTCGAATCCATTAGAAAGCCCTCACCGCACCCCGACCCGAAAGTTCTCAAATAGGCTGGTTTCAGTCCAATCCAGTGAGTATGCCATGCCAATTCGCTTGAAAGCCTCAGGTTCTTTATATCTTCCATGGAAGAATCAATGGATCCACCAGATCTTCCATTTCATAAGAAAATCTTCCGTCGTAGTTCGTTCCATAAGCAGTTCGTTCTCCTGGGATTGATTCTAGTTCTAGTCTTCCTGTTGCTGAAACTATCATTCAAACGGGATTTCAATTTCTGTATCCAAGAATGTTTCCTATCAAATCCAGTTATTGAGTATATAGCTAAATAAGCTAAGATGCTAGCGCCCTCCCTTCCACGGATTTATGTTTCCAAGAGAGGTAGAGCAGTTGGACCTAGAACGGAATACGACAAAATAATGACTTTAGGTAGACGTAGACTTTAGGCCTCAGCCCCATGTTGAATGGCGGAATCCGCGAGTGAATGAACGAGTGAATAAAAGAATTGGTTAATTCAATACGCATGTGTGTGTGAAGCATTGCGCAACTTTCAATCTTTCCAATCTTTTCTTGGGTCTAGAATGACTATTTATCCCAGGCAAACAAGTCTCCTCTAGCTTAAGCTTAAGGAGTAGTCCATAGCTAATAATCTATGGTACTAGCTTAGTCCATTCCAATCATTGGGCACAACTTCCCTTTCTGTTTACAGAGAATAGGAAGCACGAGCAACCTTTCAGTTTCCTCTTTCCAAATGACAGCTTCTTCGACTTCTTTTTTCTTGTTTAGAGCTTAACCAACTTAAGAAAGACTTGTGAGAACATCAGTAATAGCCATTTCCCCTCTGCCTGGTGTGAACTCCTAACCTACTGATCTTCATCCAACAGCTGAAATAGCAGCGGTCATTTGAACAAGAGCAGAAAGACGTGAAAGCAAGAAGTAGAATCCCATTCCCAGGGCACAGCGCTTTACCTTTACTACGCCAATTCGGCTATTAAGCCTTACGAATACGTTGTGACAATAGCCCCTTTCTTCTTTCCCGGCTACAGAGCCATCTATCTCGCTGCCAGCAAGCTGCAGAACCGCGTGATTGATCCATCTGCGCTATTCCCTAATTGAAGGAAGTTGGAATATAGTATAGTGATTGCCAAAGGAGTGCATTCCCCAGTTAGGCTAGGAGAACAGAGCTAGCTTTAGATTGGGTTAGGCAAGATTCCGACTCGGTTGGCTCTGGGGAACCTATGAATGTAGAGGCCGGATGAAGAATCAGGTCAGCTGCTAAACAATCAAAATTGCTTCTTTTAAAGTAAAGAAGAAGGACTGAGCCTTCAAGTGCAGATCTAACGACAAGGGAATCCGCTCTTTAGTCAGACTTAATAGAGCTTTCTCGGGATAGAACTCTCAGGATGAATGCAGGGGGCACTTGGTCGAGATTCGAGATGATTACTTTTATCCTACTCCTGCTTGTGACCATTAAGTGCCTTGATCTTTTGTTCTGTAATGTCAGAAGAGGGCAGTGCAGTAAGGTCTGCTGGTTAAGTTCTGAGAGTGATCGAAAGACAGGGGAATAATCCCCGCACGAGTCGATACATCGAAAAGAAGCCGAGAACCCAATCGTGTCACTAGAGCCAGGATAGGCAGGGCGCCTTCATCAGCTACGGGCACCAACTTACTCACACACATAGGGCACAGTATCAACGGCTCCCAAGAGGGGCCAGATTTCAAAAACGTCTATCGGCGGCAGTAGACCAGTAACAATCCGGGAATGTCACACAACAACTGCTACCTCAAGTGCAGGCAACATTGCTTCAGAGCAAGTTACTATATTACTGGAATCATCCTCCGGTCGTGCTGTGAAGCAAATAGCCAGCAAGCTCCGCCCCTTTCCTTTTCCCTTTTTTTCTAAAAATATCCAATGAAATCCGCTTGGAAAGCACTTTCTCGGCTGCAGGAGTCACAGATTTTATAGATATTTTGGTTGGTGTTGCGTATCTGACTGAACGATCTCTCCAGTAATCTGATGCAGAAAAGCTGCTTTGTGCACGAGAATCAATCTATTGAATGATGCAACTCATTCAGAGCAGTTGAAGACTTCCACAACATGTATTGGTAAGTCATTGTCATTCCAGACATTCATTCGTAAATACATTGGATGTCCGGGCATCAAAAACGAATAAGGAAAGCGAGGCCCTCCTCCTCTTCTGATTCTGAGTGGAACGCATGGGTTCGTCTCCTTGAGACTGTTAAAGGCAGTGTTGGAAGAAAAGTTGACGCCATTATGTTGAGTACTTCCATACCTTCCAGCCATAAACCTCAAGTTACCGCCGCCCTCCTCTTTTGGTGCACTTCGCCCAACTCCTTTCACTTTCGTGTGGGTCCGATGGGGCCTCCAACTATAATGGATGTGGTCGCTTTAACCGGTTTACCTTGTATCGGCCATTCCGCCCATGCTTGGATGCCGGTGCCCCATATTTCCTATTCTCGCCTTATACCTTAGGGCGCATTCTTGACCGCCTATTGTCCTTATATAAAAAAATACTGCATGAAATCTCCGGCCGAGATCTCGGATGAGGAGCATATCAGCTTCTTGTCGTGTTGGTGAAATCTATATCTTCTTAGTTCTCCCACCTTTGCCATTTAAGCCGATTTGGCCAAAATGCTTATTCTTCACTTCATGGAGGGAGCCCCCTTTAAGACCCTTTGTATCCCCTATCTTTCTCGAGGAATGAATGAAGTAGAAGTCATTAGGGGCTTTTTCCGGACCGATATTGCTTCTTCAGTCTTGGCTGAAGGCCTATTTTCCATTCACAAGATATGATCCGCCTCCAAGGCCGGTGCGTAATGTCTCTTCCTATGGGGCATGGCTGGCCTGTTTTCCTCTCAAGGACATGTCTGTGACTTCTTGCTGTCGTGTCAGTGGTGTGGTGATTGATCTCAATGCTAATGGGATAACCCTTCGTTCAACGAATGAAGCTATGATTATGATCCGGATAGAGATGAGGGTCTATTCGGCGCATAGGTCCGTACGGGAGAAGATATTCTTTACTAAGGATAAGGATGGGCAGCACTTAAGCTCGCTATAAAAATAAAGATAATCTTACTATAAGTGCTCTTTGATACTCATTGGTAAAGGAAGAAGTCGTACCAGACAAGTGAAATCAGTAATGGCTGTGAGGCACCGAGTCTGAATAGGCATCAACAAGCACATAGATGTCCGAGGCTCGAGGTACTTGAGCAGTTGGCAAGGGGGGAAAGAAGGTTTGGATCGGTTGCTAATTCATTCTCCGTCTCCGGAGAGGTCGCATCGGCAAAAGAAGGGTACTCATCGATCCTATTCCTGCTTCTGTCCCGGATGAAGTTGTTCTTGTTGGTATCATAGATGTGTTATAAGAACTGGGCAATGCCCTCAAATTAATTGATATCGAAGCATTAACATTCGTGGATGGAAAATGAAAGATGTCGATTCTTTTCTAAAGCTTAGATTGAATAGTTTTAAGCCTCTCGCCACCCCTCTATGATGGGAAACTCCTGATTTTCCTGCTTTTTCAGAGAGAGGCCTTGTCAACGGAATATTCAAATTAGCATGAAAGTCCTACCTTAGATGATATGCCTCGCTGAGCTCTCTCTTGGGCTGTGAAAGCGGTGCGAAAGAAGTTGGGCTACCTTGCCTTGAGAGCATCCCCGGTTACTGAGTCTGTGATTTCATTGTAAGTAAGTATTTGCTTCCATCTCGAAATGCTCTTTCATGATTGTATGTACACAAGTTCTCGCGCATAAGCATAGCCATATGATGAGTTGAAGGCGGGCGTCCTTCTTTCTTTTCTATGGAAGCGCACATCACTTTGGACGTGCTTTACCGGCAAATGCATGAGTCAGAACATAATAGCTAGGCACGTTGTGAGAAGAGAATAAGCAAAATCTATTGCATAATCAAAGTAAGAGTCAACATCTCGCTAATCAAAATCATTATCACGAGCAGTAGCTGAAACTGCTAGTCGATCTACCGGATCAACTTCTGCCTACCCCGCCCGGTCAAGGCTCGTCGAGAGTGTTTTTTCTTCAACGGGAGGCCAGCCTATTATCCTACCCACGTCTATCCATAAGTAGTGAGAGCGAGCTTGGTTCTCTGGCGCCTGGCTATTTCCCCCTTCTAGTCCCTCCGGTTGGGGCCAAGCTAATGAGATCCGGGCTCAGCCCATTTGTAGTAAACGCAGCTTAAACACTATATTATTATTATTCCAAAACATTGATTTTTCAATGAAAGAAACAGAACCAATACTAGTTATTCTCACCCTCCCAGGGAAGGGCACTTGATTGATCAGAAGAAACGTCCACTTCCCCCCCCTTATGCTATGGAGGTCGTTAGCGCTACCAACCAGTGTATTTGTTCTTCTGCTTGTCCGCTATCTTTTAAAATGCCTTCTGTCAGTATGAGTGAGCGTCTTTCCCAGCTCCCGGTCTTTCTAAACAACAACGGGTTCTAATAAATTCAGCCTTGTCATGGCCGGTTGAGGTTAGAATTAATAAAGGTGGGTAGAGATGGCTGCAGTAGATTCTTCCGACCGAGTCCCAGTAGCAGAGTCTTGAGGCACGGATCTAACGGCAAGGGAATCAGCGGCTGATCACGATTCATCAGTCTAGATTCTCCCAGCAGCTATCCATTTTAGTTCGCCAGTCAATGATTGAGCTGTGATTGCATAGGTGGTAGAGCAAGCTGGAGCGGAGGCAGCCTATTCTTCTTATTGCTAACAGCCTATTAGGGATTCCAGTATAGTAAGAAGCAACAGGAGAAGAAAGACAGAAAGAAAAAATAGCCATTAATATTACTATATATATCTAATTTTGCTTCGATGTTCTCGATCTTGCAAGTCAACAATTCCGTACTTTGGAAAGGAGTAGCGGGTAAGGTCGCATCTCACAAGGGCGAAAGAAACCTCTTTAGGTCTGCCAACATCACTGATTGGGGAAGATCAAAGTCCATTACAGTCTCGCAAAAGCAAAGGAAAGTAAAAAAAAGGAAAGAAAGTAATACAGAACAGCGCTCCTGAATGAGCTTCTTTGTATCAGTACTTCGGTCTCGGAAACCAAACACTAACTGTTGGAGTATCCGCGTCAAGGCAGTTGGTCATGAGTGATTGCCCCTTGCCAATGGTTCAGGTTTTTTTTCCTTTAAGGTAGCTAGGTAGTTCCTGAGTTAGGAGTTAGAGTTGTAGCGGATAAAAGATCTTATATCTTATATATATAGTTCCTCTTTCCTTGCTTCTTAGTTTGTCTAGGAGCAGGAGTAAGAAGTCATAAGTAGTGGTGAATCCGTGTAGCTGTCAGCTTAAATGGTAGTTGTTTATTCTCACCCGGTAGCTGCTTTTAGTGAATAATATCTCTTGCTTGGAGCTCTTCTTCGTCCTTCGACCTTTTCGAGAATGATGTCTTCTCTTCTGGCTTTGGTGGTCGTGGTATAGCCTTTATAGAATATCCTCTTCCCCAGGAAAGCTAACTCAATAGGAATTCTCTCTCTCGCCGATGCTATTGAATCCGCTGCTGTTGGTCTTACCGGTCTTGGTGGTAGGGCAGTAGGAGTAAAGGCAATAGGATCAGTATTAGGGTTTAAAGAGAATGTTCTGTCAGAGAAGAACTAATAGATGAATCGGCTGCAAGTCTTTTAGCCACAGACGCTCTTGCTGGAATAACCGGCAATGGTCAACTATCCATTGTCAAAGTCTCCGCCCTTTTGGTGCTATCATCGTATATATAATATAATAGATCACGCCTCTAACTATAACTAGAAATTTAATAAGAGAAGAATTGGCAAGTCAAGTAGTACGCCTGGTGAACCAGGTTCTACCACTGCAGGGCTCAATCATGCTTTTTAGGCTATATGCTTAACACATGCAATTCTAACGAAGTGCTCTTGGACGACTCTTTGAGATTCCGTAAGTAACAAAGTGAGTGCTTTCTAAGGGAAAAATAAAATGAAATACGAACAACCGCGCTGGTCGTATCGAAATGAAACACAGGGAGTAACGCCATGACTATTTTTCGTTATTTACTAACTTTTATGACTTTCTTTGCTCCATTTCTTAACGACTGGCTCGATTTTGTTCTTTCCGCCATGGATCTTCCTCTTTCCGTCGGAGACAACGGTGCCAGCTCTTCGAAGCGACCGCGTTTCGATCTCAATTTGCCTATAGCGTCAGAGCCTGAGCCTGAGCCTGCCTCAACCTCGGACCCGAAGGAAGGAGTAGACCCCCTACCTCGACCTCTCTCCATAGAGGAGGAGCATATTATTGCTCGCTCTCGCTTAGGGGAAGACGTTCCTGACGCTAAGCTATTGGACGAAGTGCGAGCGATCGCTCGACTCAAAGGGCAGATCGCCGATCGGATGTTTGAATTAGATCCCGAAAAACCTTCATTTTGGCGAGAGCGCAGAGATGCCATTATTCGGGATTCCATTCTTACAACGCACCAAAGGGAGTACTCTTCTCACATACTGTCAAAAAAGCTTCAAGATTTAAGTGGTGCAAATGCCCACACTTCTTTAACTTATAAAAATCTGGCGAAAATCAAACGAAAGTTTCATGAGCTTGGAACTTTCAAGTATTAATGAGCTGACGGATTTTTCGTGATGAGGGGTGGTGATTAGGTCCATTCCGTGGCGCTGCTGGATGCTTCTGATCAGAAGAAGTTTTTTTCTCCCATGCTTTCCGTTGGTCAACAACCAACTAAAGTTCTCGTTGAGTTCTTCACTACTCCTACAGGCTTGACGGAGTTAAGCTGTCTGGAGGGAATCCGTTTTTCTCAATCAAGAATGCCTCAACTGGATAAATTCACTTATTTCACACAATTCTTCTGGTCATGCCTTTTCCTCTTTACTTTCTATATTCCCATATGCAATGATGGAGATGGAGTACTTGGGATCAGCAGAATTCTAAAACTACGGAACCAACTGGTTTCACACCGGGGGAACAAGATCCGGAGCAACGACCCCAACAGTTTGGAAGATATCTTGAGAAAAGGTTTTAGCACCGGTGTTTCCTATATGTACTCCAGTTTATTCGAAGTATCCCAATGGTGTAACGCCGTCGACTTATTGGGAAAAAGGAGGAAAATTACTTTGATCTCTTGTTTCGGAGAAATAAGTGGCTCACGAGGAATGGAAAGAAACATATTCTATTTGATCTCGAAGTCCTCATATAGCACTTCTTCCAATCCTGGATGGGGGATCACTTGTAGGAATGACATAATGCTAATCCATGTTCCACACGGCCAAGGAAGTTTTTGAATATCGATATAAAAACCCAGTAAAGTAAAAAAAAAAATGGGTGGACTTTATAAATTTAAAACTTGCGTAATCAAAAAACGCAGATTTCTTTCTTCATTTGTTTTTCTTTTTACATGACTCGGGCTAGGGCTAATCCTTTCATCACTAGCACTTTTGGGTGCTTTTAAGGCTGGACAAGCCCTAGAACAAAAAATTACTTTAGATAGTATACATGACTTAAGTTTCGATAGACTCAAGCAAAAAACTGAATATAAACTTGAAATGCTATTTTTTGAAAAAAACTAATGAAAATGTAAACTTACCGGAAGAAATAAATGTAAAAGACATAATTTGCCTTTTTGTTAGTATAGACCAGACAATTCCCGAAAATCTTTTGGGGCTAAACCAAATCTATTTAGATCTCATCTGTAATAACACACAAAGTGTCTACTTTGCCAA